CATCTTGGGGTAATTTATGGAGTCGAAGGTAATTAATTAGTACATTACGAAGGATCAAGCTCACTAAATATCCATCAACTAAACATATGAACAAAAAGAATACACAGGAATAAGATAGATTGAGATAAAAATATCTAAAAAGGACGGCTTTGTTCAAATCTACCCATAATAAAGGTCTCATAACTTATTTCTTTTTTATTTAAATTTTTCTTTAAAAAAGAAATACGAAGATATAGTAATCTACTGTTAATAATGAGCTTTGCTTCGACTTGCCTCTCTCTGCTTCACTCGTACGTTATTGATCAACCAATTATGGAAGTGAGCGCACGGCAAGAGTTGATTTCTAATGCAACCAGTAATGAGGGGAATTTCTCTTATTCCCGGACACCGGCAGGACGATGGCAAAAAATAATTGTGATGACTCAATTATTTTCTAAACGAATCACACTCCCTCGTATACATCAGGAGTCCATTGATGAAAAGGTACAAGAGAAAGCTTAAACGCTGTTCCAGCTGTGATAAACGCAATAGAGATGAAAATTACAATAAGATGCTTATTTAACAGGAGTCCAGCTGCTATTTTATCAAGCTGAAACTGTCCCCCCGAAATCCCATGTAATAAAGAAAACCCATATGAAAGAGAAGACGAACTTGCCCCACCCATGAGTAGAAATTTTGTAGTTGCCTCATTTGATCTTATATCCTTTTTGGTATAACTAGACAAGAAACAAGAAGATAAGCTTGATAATTCCAATGCTACATAAAGCGTAACTAAATCATTTCCCCAACATAGAACCATTCCACCTAAACCTGCAGTCGATATGAAGAACAAGAATTCTGCCAAAACCACCTTTGAACATCGTATATAATCAACTGATAATAGAACAGATAATAGTGAACGAATCAACAAAAGAAATCTAAATATATAACTAAAATTGCTAATGGGAAAATTTACGAAAGCGACGTAAACGGGATAGACCTTCCATTGCCCTAGTAGGGCAACCGCGCTAATTAGCAAAGATATCAATGAAAATCTATAAAGCAAAACTGTATTTTTACCCTTGTTGAATAAATCAGTGACAATAACTGTCATTAAACCAATAACCAGAATACGTTCCGGCAAAATTGGCAAATTACCGAGTGAGAAAAAGAGATCCGAAAAAGAAAAATTAGTGTAATTCGTAATAAAAATCAAAATAATATTTGAGAATGGGTAACTTTCTACCACCCAAGATTTAAACAACAAATTTAAAACAAATAATCAAGTTGAATACTCTCGTATCTATCTTAGATTAGAAATCGTAAGAGAGATGTTCATCTCTCTTCTTCAACAAGTGAATTAAATAAGAATTCTTATTTGGCTAACTTGAAATTAGAAAAAGAAAAAAAAAAATTAATAAGATTTATTCTTCAACAGATTAAATTTTAATGGAACATATTGAGTTAAGCTTAAATACCAAACTCTCTGGTTTAGTTTGGGAGAAATAGGCTTTTTATACATAGATACTATTCTCATCAGTAGTTCCAGTTCAAATCTACGCCGTAAAAGACGTATTGTACTTTTATGTTTACTGGCTAATGTATTATCACATGAAACTTGCGATATATATCTCAATTTGCGCAATCCATCTCGATTTAGTGAAGCGCTGTAGTAGTAAGAAAAACTACTCCAAATTCTCAAAAACCTGTTCAAAATATCGTCATCTTTTAATACAGCCCAGTCTAATTTACTGATTGGACGTCCGATACTATCGCGAGATTTCTCCTTCCCCAAGAATTTAACTAATAGCGAAATTGGAATACTGGCTTGAAATTCTCTCCCACTTGAAATAGTATTGCAGAAACTTACTGTGGTTTCGACCTGTACGTCTTTCGAAACTGACTTAATGGTTGAGATGTAGCCCAAGAATAAAACATAGCTAGTAGATAACAGATTGATCCGTATTTGAGTAATTTCAATTGGATAATGGAATTGAAGTCTAAGTAATATCGAAAGATAGTAAATCCATTTTTTTGCAAAATGGTGTGTTCCATGAACAATTATGACAGACTTGTTCTTATATCTACCAAGGTGAATACACAAACCCCGAGTGGGGTAACGGTCGATACCTGCTGCAGCTAATTCAGAATTAAAGATAGAAACACATCTTCTTTTTCGAGTTACATTTCTACGATCGGTAAATACAAAATATTTAGGTTGCAACTTCTGCTTTCGTGTCCATAAAACAACCAGTCTCAAATCAATCTCGTAACTGTAAAAATTTCGAAGTAGCATATTCATTCTTCTAGGTCGTTTTCCTTTCCAAAACCAAAGTTTAACAAATGTTTCACACGAAGTTTTGGACAAGTGAAAAACCATCCTTAATAAATGGAGAAATGAGACATCTTTAATCCGTCGACGAATTAAGCGGACTGAAGTCTCTAAATGAAGATTTTGTACCATCTCTATCTCTAAAGCATGGCTAAGCTTTGGTAATGCGTCTTCCAAAAATAAGAATATTGAATGAATAGACTGCGATAATTTGGAGTTTTCTTTAACTTCACCAGTTAACGGACGAAGAAGTATCCCCAAAATTAAACATACTGTTTGTAGGAGTACATGAAGATATAAATCTAGACTAAGTCGGCTGCTTGCGCTTCAAACAAATTTTGAATAAAGAATTTCTGAATACTCTTGATAACGCATACTATCAATTGAACGCTTTATTGTTGTTGCACCACACGCACCGAAGAGTAAGCCCGCTTCTTGTCTATCTAAACACTGTCTACAAGCGACTGAATAAAGATTATCCCTGAAGAGAAAAAAAAATAGGTACGAGAAACAATCTCGGTTAGAGATAAGCCTTTCACTTTTCCGTAATACATCCAATTCCAAATAGAATTCAGAAGTTGTCTTCATTGTTGCAACTCCCAAGAATTACTATACTTCATACTTATTATTTTTTGAGTACTCTAGAAATTTAGACCTGGATTTCTGTTACGCAAATAAAATACAGATGGGACTAGAAATAATTAAGAATTTTGTTCATAAGTTTAACAAGTCTAATTAGAAACAATGAATTAACTGTTTCATTGAACGACGTAAAACCCGAAAATAGTAAATACTTACTAATTCGGGTTTTGTCAAGTAAGCTTTATTTCAGTCAAGTAAAAAGTTTTTTAACTGAATCTTCGGGAATAAGGCGGGTTGGAGACCTATATTGTAAATTAGGATCTAAACTTCCAGTGTCCAATTGCCGGCCAACCATTAAACCCCTCTCAAAAAAATTTGAGTTGGGAAAAGTAATTTGTTTTAATAGTAATCAGGTAATTAGCTTGAGCTAACGGCGTCTCCCCCTCCTCTTCAAACTCCGGATCATGCCTAACAGAATATGTCCCATATCACTCCTTCCAAAAGAGTTTTTTATGGAAAACCAGTAGTCTCTCCGAAAAATCCTAGTTCTTAAAGGAATTACAAACACAGCGTAGATGTAAATTAGAAATAGAAGGGAGGGATAATACAGAAATAGCTGGAAATAGTTGTAAGCTGGCCCCATTAGATTCTCCTAAAATTTGATTTTTAATTACAGGCTGATTCCAACTTGTTAAGGCACCTTGGCCCGTTTCAAAATATCACGAACAGTTCCCGTTAATTGCGCTCCCTTTTTGAGAGCAGCGGCAATAGCAAAAAGATCTAACTGGGTTTGTCCTTTACGAGGATTGTAGAAACCCACTTCCTCGATAGCTTCCCCTTCTCGACGAGATTGGGTATCAATTTTAATTATTCGATAGGTAACCTATTAGGATAGGTGAGTGCACACAGGGCGGAACCTCCCCCCTTTCAAAACCGTATATGAAACGTTAATTTCATGCGGCTTACATCATAACTTAAACTAGTTGTAGAAAATTGTTCTAACAAATTGCAGACGGATACTTTACTTATAACTCACATGTACACAACCTTCAAAATTTTCTCATTTCCTGAGTTCTCTTCTCATCGATTATCCATTTTTAAACAGCATTAACATAAAATGAATAGGGGAACAAGCCCCCCCCCCCTTTTGTTTTTGAGCTATGCATTACTAAGTTTCACTGGATATCGAAAATCCACTCGTTCGTAGACTTATTCTTTTTTAATCCTTAGGTATAATTATAATCCCGAGGGTTCTCCAGATTGAGAGTCGGCAGCAGCAGAACCTACTCTCATCGACCCCTAGAAAAAGAATTTGTTGAGTAAGCTTTTTTGTTTTTGCTACACCTATCATTCATAGAATGTAAACAAAACAGAATTCAACCAATGTAAGGTAATTGAATCCTCGGCTGACGCTAGTAATACCAAGCCAGCCCTACCTGAAAGCTAATTTTGATTGCCAGTAATTTAATGGCATACAAACAAGTGAGAGACTTCATCACGCTATCTTGTGATAATAACCATAGATATAAGTTCTGTTTTCCAAACATAAAAATGTATTTCAATGTATAGATATTATTCAAGTTGCATTCGATGATGATTTCAGCAAACGTCGAAGCAAGAACGCCCCACTTTTTAAGTGGGGTCGGCGGGCCCTGGATTCCGCGAATACGATCTCGATGTTCGAGTCACACGTTGCTTCTTACCATATCGCTTCAAGCGAGGTTTTACCGTAATATCTAAAAACCAGAATTACTTTTTTACTAAATACTTACTGTTCTAGTATAGTCAATCAATATTCCCGATACAAACTATTTTGAACATCTCCAAAACCAAAGAAAATTAGATAAACTAGAATTTATATTGAATGATAACCTATAAGATTAATTTCATTAAGGGCTTAATTTCTCTTTAGCCATATACGTAACATCAATTGTAATTTCTGAAATATTGTTTTGTATCGCAAAAGATTCGGTATTTTTCTTTATCTTTCCTCTTACGAAACCAGGAATTTTATTTAGTTCCGACTCAGCTTCGGGAGTCCAGGTGATATTTTTCTTATTTGTTGATAGAGACTTGGCACTTATCTCCTTGGTATCATGTCCCCCGAAAACATCTAGTGAGTGATCTTCCATACCCAAATTAAATGAGTTATAGACTAGATCGGCTATTTGATTGGTCCCTTCGTAACCTAAAAAAGGTCGATATCCCAGAGGGAAATTCTGAATATGAACTGGTGAAGAAATGACTCCACACGGAATATCGATACGTTTGCCAATATGGCGCTCCATTTGAGTTCCAAAAATAGCAGAAGGTTCGATACGAGCTGTTGTATCTCCAACCTCGGTATGGTCTTCGGTAATTAAGACTTCATCACACAACCCTTGAACTTGCTCATTAAACCATTCTGCATCATGCTTGCAATATGTGCCTGAGCAACTGACACGAATTCCCATCTCTTTAACAAGTATTTTAGTAATTGAAGCTGCATGAGTTGCATCACCAAAGATTGCTGCTTCTTTTCCAGCCAAATTTTGACAATCAATAGACTTTGAGAACCAAGCTGCTTGAGAAACAAATTTAGTTTGATTGTCAACATATAGCTCGTAGTTAAGTTTTTTTTCCGATATTGCAGAAGCCCACATATTCACAAGCTTTCCTATTTGTGCGATGAAATCGGCTGTGTTTGAAATCCCCATGGGAGTTATAGATATGTAAGGCATTCCGTACTCTTCTTCCAAAAGAGTTGCTGTCATCAAACCTACTTCCCGATAGGGGACTGTATTAAACCAAGCTCTTGACAAATCTTTCAAATATTTAAGAGATCCCCCCTCTGGGATTACTTGATTAACCGCAATTCCCGATTCTCGAGGTAAACGTTTCAATTCCCGACAGTCGTGTTGATTATGGAAACCAAGGGTAAAAATCCCTATAATATTTGCTGAAGGTATGTTTGTCACAGATCGATCCAAGGTATTTTGTTTCCTGGACCTATCCAAATAAAATCTAGTTATCTGTTCCAAAGTTCTATCCGCTGCTTGAAGCTCATTGACTCAATAGTGATTAACATCCGCTGGAATTACATCAGACTCAGAAGACAAAGAAGCTCGATCCACAAAATTTTGTAAATCCTCCTGTAAAATACTAGAGGTACACGTAGGTGTCAAAACAATTAAATCGGGGTTTTATTCCTCATCTTTTCGGCTTATGTTATTTACAACCTTTTCTTGAGACCCACGTGCTAATACATGGCGATCCACTACACTAGCAGTTACTGGGGTAAAATCCCTTTCCCTCTCCGACGTAGAACGCATTACGTTGAAGTAGTCATCTCCTAAAGGGGCATGCATTATAGCATGTACATTTTTGAAAGAACTAGCTACCCGTAGGGTACCTATGTGGGCGGGTCCAGCATACATCCAATAAGCTAATTTCATAAGTTGATTTTATTATCATTTTATTATTTTGCATCCAAAGGGATCTATTGCTATATGCAGCTTATCATCATAATATAAACAGGAAGATCAACGGGGAAAAGTCTTGCACTGAGCATATGTAAATGGGGAAGGAGAAATAGATAATTGAAGCTATAATTCACGAAGATTTTGAATCCGTTTCTTCCCTAGTATATGGGAATGCACTAGTCTTTTTATGAAGATTTTAAAATCTGGGACGGAAGGATTCGAACCTCCGAGTGACGGGACCAAAACCCGCTGCCTTACCGCTTGGCCACGCCCCACAAATAATTGATATGATGACTATCTCACACTTCGGGTTTTCTGTCAACCAACTTTCTTAACTACCAGCTCATTGGAAGAGAAGGAAACAGCAAAAGAAAGAATTGGGCTAGTTTTGAACTATTTTTACTTCTAAAAAATCCTTGAGAGAGAAAAAATACTTAAATAGAAGCCAACTCAGATATCATCTTGATCCGGTAATAGGTTTACTCGGCAAAGCCAAATTATTTGGACGATAGAACATATAATAATATAGATATATATATATATCTGACGGGTCAACCAATTAAAGGGTGATATGTAACCTTGTCGGATAGAAATTAACTGTTATATAACTGGAGAATACAGATGATTGTTTTGCATGACATCTATCTAGAAAATTCTATTCACCTAAATGACGCCTCTTTTGGTAAATTACCCGAAGCTTATGCAATCTTTGATCCAATTGTAGATGTAATGCCGGTAATACCAGTGTTCTTCCTTCTATTGGCCTTCGTTTGGCAAGCTGCAGTTAGTTTTCGATAAATACTAATAGGGAATCGCTCAATTTTGGGAAGTCCCGCTCATTCCCTTGGCCGCAATAAAAAGTTTCCGAGCAGCTACGGTTGGGTTTAAGGAGTTGAAAGCTGTGGGGGTAGCTGCAATTCAAACAAAAAGTTAATTCTGATAAGTTGCAGCTGCCCTATAATCCGCGATTATGACTAATTAACAACAATTCGTTTTATCTTTCTTTTTGAAAGATGCCGTTTGATTCCTGCGGGTTATTTATTAAAGTGTAAATTGAATTATTAGATATTTAATAGTAAAGCAAGATTAACAAATAGCAATCTTTTAATTGAGTTTTTCTATCTTTATGCAATTTTTCTTATCACATATTGATATTGAATTAATAAGAAATGGGATATTTAAGAAAAGAAATAATTCATTTGATGATTTTTTGTAGGAGGAGAGATATAGTAAAAGTTGGTTTCCTTCCGCTTATCTCAGTCGGAGGCAGAGTTGGTCTTTGTATGTTTAAACAACTATAAAAGATAGATAGAAATAGATGTTCCATAAAAGACTAAAGTTGTTCCATCTAATTTTATCCCTAGTTTTGAAAAAAATGGAGATGTTCTAATGCTTACCCTCAAACTTTTTGTTTATGCAGTAGTGATTTTTTTCGTCTCTCTCTTCGTCTTCGGATTCTTATCGAATGATCCCGGACGAAACCCTGGGCGTAAAGATTAGATAAAAAAGGATAAACCTCAGTTATCCCGTTCAGATAACTTGTTATCAAACTAACGATTAATCTATTAAAAGAGGGGAGAGAGAGGGATTCGAACCCTCGGTACATATGATTTGCACAACGGATTAGCAATCCGCCGCCTTAGACCTCTCAGCCATCTCTCCAAAGAAAGAACTGGGTATGTATTTTACCCGATTCTAACACAAAGTTAGATTGTAAGTCTATACCTCTGCTTTTATAACTTTTCCTATTTTTTTTTTGTAGAAATGAAAAAAAAAATAGAGATTGATTGATATCAACAAGATATGTTTACGAAAAACAATATAAGGAGGAAGGATGAATCTAGAAATAATTGTGCAACTCTCTATTCTGGGATTGGTGGTTGCATCAGGACCCCTAGTAATTGCACTGTTAGCAGCTCGAAGGGGTAATCTATGATGTAAAAGAAAAGGTCTCACCATTAAAAGAAATACAAAAGAAAAAGGTAAGAGATAGACTTTAAAAAAGTAAATTATATATATATATATATATAATTGTTCCTCTTACCTTTTTCTTCTTCTACAAAAAGGGGTAGAAAATAGGGAATATTTCGGAGGGAGGAGTTCCGCTCAAAACCAAGTATAAGTATACTTAAAATATACCATCGCCCCATAAGAAGAGAAAAGCTGTATAATATAATTGTATCATTGCGGGTATAGTTTAGTGGTAAAAGTGTGATTCGTTCCATATTGATTTTAATAGTTAAAGGATCTATCAAATCGGATCTAAGCTAAATCAAAAAACTTTCTTTTTACAGAAGTACATCTATTTTCCCTCACCATTCTTTGGTATAGAGAAGAAATGCATCATTCCCGTTACTCCTGTACCTCGTAAGTTATACCGGTTAGTGACAAAGCGGAATTTTTGCAACATACAAAAAAACTTGGGATGATCCCATAAAGAAAAATCTATGGGTAGACATCTAAAATATTTGCTTCATCGTCACTGAACCTTGGAGAAAAAGTCTAAGCTTAAAAGTTCTGAATAGATTAGTCCTGGTTTATAAGGATTATCGCGCGTCTCTTTGTTAAGCAGTGACTTTTGCTTACTAAACTCGGTGAAAAATATTTCCCTAAGGATTTTTAAGAATAAAAATAAAGAACGAAGTAGATAAAAAAGAATCTTTTGGTAAGATTAATCTTTCCTTTTTTTTTTTTAAAGGATCATCTAAGAAGTATATCTATGCTACACGATCAAAACGTAATAAGCAAAAAACTGAAATAGATTTTACGGATATCTCCTATTTCTGGGCAGTTTCTTCCTACTCAAGAAATTGGCGGATCGGATAGGATAAGAGGGGGGGGGGGGGGGGTTCAGAAAACCCCCTAAATTCCTTGGTGTATCAAATTATAGATTATCCATTTCTCCCTTTCCTAAAGGAGCCGAATGGTTGGAAACTACCATGTTCGGTTCTGGATTAGCAACGTCGTAATAATTTACTGTCGTCGACTATAACCTTTAGCCTTCCAAGCTATCGATGCGGGTTCGATTCCCGCTACCCGCCAATGATACTAAGGTGGAGCCCTAGCAAAGTAAAACACTTCCTCATTTGGAGATTGCATTGTGAAAAAACTAAAGCTCTCGTTTGTTCAGATTTAGGATGATAGTTAATCCTTCTAGATATTAGAAGGACCCTCCTAATAATAGGAGGGAGCGGGCGCCCATCGTCTAATGGAAAGGACATAGGTCTTCTAAACCTTAAGTATAGGTTCAAATCCTATTGGGCGTAGTTCTGTTTTTATTATGTAAGCGTGAAGAAAGAATATGTCGAAGTAGTCAGATGAGGCCCGGGAAAAAACTCCCGGGCCTCATCTGCGACCTTATAATTCACTTACCATAAACTCACTTACCTTGCAGTAAGAAGATCTCTGTTGACTCTTCAATTGCTTCCTTTAAAAGCGTTTCCGCTTGTTCTGTAGACACTTTTGTGGAACGAGTAATTTCACCAAATTGAGGTTTATTGGTTATTACATACTCACGTAGCTGAATCAAGAATCGTTTGACTTGTTCAACTTCTGATACATCTAGATATCCGTTGACCCCGGTGTAAGTGGTAGCCACCTGTTCCTCTACCGATAATGGAGCTGATTGAGATTGCTTAAGCAGCTCACGCAATCGCTGACCCCTAGCTAATTGATTCTGGGTAGTCTTATCAAGATCGGAGGCAAATTGGGCGAAAGCTTCCAATTCCGCGAATTGTGCTAATTCCAACTTTAATTTGCCAGCCACCTGTTTCATAGCTTTTGTTTGAGCCGCGGAGCCCACTCTAGATACCGAAATACCCACATTTATAGCTGGTCGAATCCCGGCGTTAAATAAATCTGCTGATAAAAAGATTTAGCCATCGGTAATGGAAATAACATTGGTGGGAATGTAAGCTGAGACATCACCCGCTTGAGTCTCAACGATAGGTAAAGCCGTCATGCTACCTTCTCCCAATTGAAGACTTAACTTAGCTGCTCTCTCTAAGAGACGGGAGTGTAGATAAAAAACATCTCCTGGATATGCTTCTCGTCCAGGCGGTCTCCTTAATAGCAGGGACATCTGCCGATAAGCTTGGGCTTGTTTAGATAGGTCATCATGAATAATCGGGGTATGCTGCTTGCGATACATGAAGTATTCAGCTAAAGCTGCTCCCGTGTAGGGAGCAAGATATTGCAGAGTGGCTGGAGAGTTAGCGGTCTCTGACACCACAATTGTATATTCCATGGCACCGCGATCTTGAAAAGTATCTACTACCTGAGCCACAGAAGAAGCTTTCTGACCGATGGCTACGTAAACACATGTAACATTCTGACCTTTCTGATTCAAAATTGTATCTGTAGCTACTGCTGTTTTACCAGTCTGCCTGTCGCCAATAATTAGTTCTCGTTGACCGCGACCTATAGGAATCATGGAATCAATAGCAATAAGGCCTGTTTGTAAAGGTTCGTATACCGAGCGTCTCGAAATAATACCTGGAGCGGGTGATTCAATCAACCTAAACTCAGAAGCTGGTATTTGACCTTTCCCGTCGATAGGTTGCGCCAAAGCATTTACAACACGACCCAAAAACGAGTCACTGACTGGTACTTGAGCAATCTTTCCTGTCGCTTTTACAGAACTACCCTCTTGTATGGTCAAACCATCACCCGTCAGTACGGCCCCAACATTATCCGATTCCAGATTGAGAGCGATTCCTACTGTACCATCCTCAGATTCCACCAATTCGCCAGCCATTACTTTGTTGAGTCCATGAATACGAGCAATCCCATCTCCGACTTAAAGGACGGTACCTATGTTAACAACTTTCACTTCTGGGACATACCCCTCAATTTGCTTGCGAATAATGTTACTAATTTCGTCGGGTCGGATGTTTATTACCATTTTTACGAGAAAAAGAAATATTGCTGGAGAGAAGAGGTAAAGATAAAACCCGTTTTATAATGATATGATAATTAAATTGAAACTAATCAAATCTTTTTTTTATGGCTCTGAACAAGCCAATATTGTAATCAATCATTCGTAAATGTAATTGATTATCCAGACGATTACTTAGAGTTTCTAGAGCCCTCTCAGACGCTAGTCGAGAGACTTGTTGCCGAACCTGCTCAATAGCACGTTGTTTCTCGAAACGAATCGCATAATTTTTACTATCCTCTAAGTATTTTAGGTCTTTGTCGGCTGCATCAACGAGATCGCGCTGTTCCCTATCCATCTGCGTAAGCCCGTTTATTCGGATGTCATCCGCTTTAACTTTCGCTTGCTGCAAGCGAATACGAGCCCTTTGAAGTTTCTTAGTAGCTTCTTCGTTACGCTCTTCTGCATCCTGAATTGTATTCAAAATTGTTCTTCTACGATTATCTAATAAATTAATTAATGAAAGTGGATTACAGATCTCCGATTCTCTGAAACTCGTAATCTCTTCCCAAACCGAACATGGATTTTTCGACCCATTCGGCTTTCCTGCCCGTTTGTACCAATAGATTAAATTGTTGGAATCCACCAAAATAATATTTTCACACGTGGGCTCACCCTTTTTTTTTTCCACATTAACTAATAAGATTCATTTCAAATAAAATTGGATGAAAAAAAAAAATAGTAGTTGAGGGGAAAAGTTTTTGAGGACTCTCTTAAATAATTATCAATTAATTGAGAGCCGCTTTTTCCGAGCAGTATTCATCTTGTATGGGTTGTCCATTCAGCAAATTGAAGAAGATCAAATTAACTCAACTTCGATATTTATTATCTATCATATGTACCTAGAATATATAGGTATTTTGAAAGATTGCACAAGTCAAAGGATTCTTGATATGGGCGTCATATACTGAATGATGCGTATTCATTCGCGATTTAGTTTACGCGATGGGGGAAGGAAAACCCTTATTTTGCTAAGACTTTAAGCAATTTAGCTTTAACCATATTGACGACAAGTCCCGAGAATTGGTCAATGGAAATTGGAGTTTCATCGATTACACGGAATGCTCCGGTTCTTGCATAATATCTACTCACAGGGAATTCGTCGGGGTTTTGCACCTTCGAGTGCAACTGAAGGGACAAACAGTTATCCCACTCGGGTATACGACTCGCACACACCCCCTTTCCGTAGTAAAACAATATACCTAGTACTAAAATTAAGTTGATTAAGTTTACTTCCAAAATATTGGTATTTAGGCCAATACTCGCAGCAAGAATCCAATCACTTAAGGGAGCAGCGGTCTCACTTACACTTCTCGTAATCCTTTCCCTCCTAAAAGGTTTTGTAAAATTTGAACAGCTTCTGGTCCGGCTTCGCGGAAGGCAAAAAATCTAAAATTTTGGTAAATCAAAATGAAATCGTGCTAAAGACAGTCTTTCTTGGGATATTACTCTTGGAATAAGATCGTAGTTTTAGCTTACCCAATTTGCCAAAAATTTTTCAGTTTAGTTGGTATAGAAAGAGGGAATCTTTAAGAAATATGGCAGATCCTCGATTGGGGGGCAATAACTTTATACTAGGTAATAGGCCCCCCCCCCTTTCCAAGTTCGGGTTTCAACCCCGATTCCAAGACAGTTTGGGAGAGGAAAGAAAGGGGATGCACCAAGCTAGTTCCTAATTAAAAATAGGTTAAACAAACGGATTCGCAAATAACGAAGCTAGAGCTACAACTGAACCGTAAATTGTCAAAGCTTCCATAAAAGCTAGACTCAAAAGTAAAGTACCACGTATCTTTCCTTCTGCTTCTGGCTGTCTCGCGATACCCTCAACGGCTTGACCTGCGGCAGTCCCCTGGCCTACACCCGGACCAATTGAAGCGAGGCCTACAGCTAACCCAGCAGCAATAACAGAAGCAGCAGAAATCAATGGGTTCGTATTACTCTCCTCTTAATTTTAATTCATTTATGTCAATAAATTTTGTTTCGTTGGATACTATACTAATTAGATTCGGCACAACAAATACTTTCTAGTAAGACACTAATTGAGAAGTTAACTCTACATAAATCTGATCAAACCTAGTCTTGATAATATCACAAGCTCAATATTGAATTCGAAAGAATCATGAAGTACAAGAAAGAGAGAGACATCTATTACCTATGCCGATGGTTACTATTTTCTGCCCAATTTACTAGAATTGAATCGAAAAGATTTGATGGTAAATCTCGAGTATCTTTCAATACTAATTATTATCTACCAAATCAGATTGATTGAGATGATTTTTAATAACCTTGTCTTATATACTGTGACGTAGGTATAGCCCGAGATCTAACCCTGTTCAAACGGTAAACGCGAAAATAAAAAAAAAAAAAAGATTTTTTTCTCAATATTTTGCGTCTTATGCTGTAGCAGCATTATCTTGGCAGTTAAAATTACTACTCTTAATTTATTCAAAATCTTACAAAACCTTAAATGGTTCAAATCCAAATTGGAGGGGTATGTGAAATTCCAGTTTCCAATCACCCCCCCCCCCCCCCGCCCCTAACTCTTATTACTATTCGAAGTGGAGGAGAGGGGAGACAAGACAGATCAGATCTCGTACTGTTATTGTTATAGCATGATAACACGAAAACAACTCTTTTTCACTACAGAAACCCACTTAATGATTATCAGAGAAAGTCTTCAGTGGTTATTACAATTCAACCCTTTGGGATGACTCAGCCCAACTGAATTAGTGGTGGCCCTCCATGGATTCTCCGATATAAGCTGCAGCCAAAGTGGCAAAAATTAAAGCCTGTATTGCACTTGTGAATAGTCCTAAAGGCGTCATGGGTACAGGAACAATTAAAGGTACTAAAGAGACGAGGACAGCTACTACCAACTCGTCAGCCAGAATATTACCAAACAGTCGAAAACTAAGTGATAGGGGTTTGGTAAAATCTTCCAAAATGTTGATAGGTAGTAGTACCGGCGTCGGCTGGATATACTTGCCGAAATAGCTGAAACCTCTCTTGTGCAAACCCGCGTAAGAATATGCTACCGATGTAAGCAAGGCTAACGCAACAGTAGTGTTGATATCGTTGGTAGGTGCAGCTAACTCCCCATGTGGTAGCTGAATAAGTCGCCAAGGAAACGGAGCACCAGACCAATTGGAAACAAAAATGAATGAGAACATCGTTCCAACAAATGGAACCCGGGGACGATATCCCTCTTCTCCCACCTGGGTCCTAGTTAAATCCCTAATAAATTCAAGAATATACTCAATCAAATTCTGGCTGCCAGTCGGTATGGCTTGCAAATTCTTGGTAGCTGCAATGGGTAGAGCTAGCAACAATAATATTACGATCCAGGAAGTTACAAGAACCTGCGCATGAACTTGGAAATTGCCTATTTGCCAATAAAAGTGTTAGCCTACTTCTACATTTGATACTTGATACAGATCATTAATTCCATAAATTCGAAGTTGCTCAATGTCCATAATATCCCCTCCTTTTTTTTTCGGAATAGAAAAAGTTCTAAAAGATTTAAGATGATCACTACAAATTAGTTTTATCTGAAATAACAAAAACGGGTTAGTCTCTAATGAAATTAGACGATATCCGCAATTATGGCAAAAACCCATTTGAGTCCAAATTATTGAAGCAGCTCTTAGTCCCCCACTGGTTAATTGACCTCTTAGAACTTTGAATTTGAACGACCTTGACAAATAGCTAATGTTAATTTATCCAATATCCATCGGATTGAAGGTCGCGCGTCATCATTGCCGGGGATTGGGATATCTACGAGATCCGGATCGCAATCTGTGTCTACAATACAAATTGTGGGAATACCTAAAATAATACATTCCTTAGGGGCGATAGATTATTCGTGTTGATCAGTAATTGTCGCAATATCGGGTAAATTCGACATATATTGAATTCCGCCTAGACACTTCTTTGGCTTAGATAGTTATCCCCTCAAAATCACGGCCTCTTGCTTTGGAAGTCAGTCGAACCCTCCTGTATCTTCTTCATTTTGCAAGTATTGAAACCTACGAAGACGCGTTTCGGTAGTGAACCAATTTGTTAACGTACCGCCTAACCATCTTTTATTCACATAATGACATTGAGATCTGATTGCGGCTGAAGCTATCAAATCAGTTACTTGATGTTTCGTACCAACCGTTAGGAATTCCTTTCCCTCCGCTGCTGCATCAAATACGAAATCGCAGGCTTCGGCTAAAACACGAGCCGTCTGGGTTAGATCGATAATATGAACACCCTTTCGTTTCGTAAATATATAAGGTGACATCCTAGGATTCCATTTTTGAGTTTGGTGACCGAAGTGGATTCCCGCTTCCATCATTCCTTCCAATTCAATATTCCAATTGTTTTGTTGCATCTTCCCCTCAGGTAAAAAAGCTGTAAATACGTCTTATTCTAACTAAATTTGATAAATCATTACAATCTGATAATCAATTAATTCTGCGGATTGAAAGGCTCAAAAGCTTCACTTGGTATTGCGTAAGCCTTTCTTTAGGTCGGGATTGATAGAGAAGAGTTGTCGACTCAATCCCTCATCAATGATTCTTATTAGGTGGATATTCTGTTTCTCGCAATAATCACATAGAGCATATTTTGCCTGCCAATTGAGGTTCTTTTTATCTCCATTCATTTCAAAATGAAAATCTTTTTGTTTATTCACCTCTAGTTGGCAAACGATCTCTGGACTACTTGTTCCGACAGGAACAATGTCACCTAGAATAACGTTTTCTTTCAACCCTTTTAGCCAATCAATTCGACCACGAAGAGCAGCTTTGGCCAATACCCGCGTAGTTTCTTGAAGACTCGCCTCTGATAAGAAACTAGTTGTATTAAGGGACGCCCTCGTCATTCCCAATATGATGGGTTCATAGAAAACGGGTCTCTCTAATACACGATTCATTCGTTCCGCCTGTGACAACTCAACGAGCTCCCCGGGAAAGAAGACGTTGGCTATTCCGTCTTCTGACGCTATGACCCTTGATGTCAATTGCCAAATAATAATTTCTAGATGTCTCTCAGATATTTGTACTCCCTGAGATTCGTAAACTTTTCGAATCTCATTAGTTAGAAGTAGTTGGCAGCGTTCCATACTTGTTTCAGCACTTAAGAAGTGACTCCATAGCTTCCCAATTAACCTTGTAATCCCCCGATTCCATCTTCCAAAAAGATCTTTGATTCTCGCTGGAATAGAAGCGATGGGGCGAGACTCTGGCAACTGCTCAACCTTCGGAAGCCCCTGAGTGATATCTCCAGATTTCAATCTATCGTATGGCAATGTTAGTAAGGTATCTCCTTCCTCAACGGTGTCTCCAGATATCTTATGAGGAGTCGCCCCGCGAGTTGCTAGCAGGGTCTTGCCAATTCTGACTAGTAAGTAATTTTGATGAATGGTTACGATCTGACCAGATTGGGGAAAAACATTACTTTCACAGATATATCGACTTTCACTAATTAATAGTCCTAGATCAATTAGCAGGTTTCTCCAATTAAAGAATTTTGGTGTCAAATGGATTGGATTTTTCACTAGAATTGTAGTGAAAAAGGGATTCATAGGACACCTCATTTTTAATTTGGTTTCATCAATGAAATACCAGCGTCGATGTTCTGTTGTATTTGTCAGGTAATCCATAGAGTAATTTCTGAAGAGAGACGCCCTTCTACTCAGTCCCAGGGTAGTGAAAAAAGAGCAAATTGCGTATGGAGTACCCAATAGACCTACCTCTTCAAAATCTAATGGACAACTGGTGGGAAATCTTGATCTTCCAGATTTAACCGACCTATCTCTAATTTTTAGATTTAAGGACTTTTGCAAAAAAGACTTATATTTGGGGCTAAGTGAGGATTTTTTTGCACTCCCGTCCGGGACGCTTATATCTGATTCTGATCGAGGAAAATGTTTTTGGATTACTTCCTCATATTTATTATTCCTTGAATTATCAAGGGGATCGTTGCGATAGATGTTAAACGGTGACAGAGCTAGGAAATGAGCACCATGTTCTGGCACCGAATGAACAGTAATGCTATGATATTTGGGAACTAAATTATTATAATCGTTTGATAGATCGACTTGAGTGAGAGATGGCTCGTTGATAGACACCAAATCTTGCGAAACCTTATTGATCTCAAGTTTTTGTTCGGGAGTAAACACCACAGAATTAACCTGAATGAAAGTATTGAGGGTTTTATTGATCCCTACATTGATGAGGGATAGATGTCTCTTTCCCGTAAGAGAGGTCTTGTGAGAGTTTCCCCGCTGTCTAGCTATTAAAAAAGTTTGAATTAGTTGAATAGGCGCGTGATCCATCATTTTGGTTTGCTCACCATTTTTATGAGAGATACATAAAAGAGTTTGAGCTTTTGCGTGTTTCTGCGTCTTCGGCTTATCGACGCAGAAGATTTCTTGCCCCAAAGAATGGCTGGATACGTCGTATTTAACAACTGGTCTTACCAGAACAGAAGTCTTCCTTCTCCCGTAAAGTGCAACCGATTGTAGGTAAACCCAACCCTTGGTTTCAATTCTATTAAGAGTTCTATTACCTAAATCTATTAGATTAAAATCTTGCGTTAGTATATTAGTTGCTTTTCCCGGATTGCAGATATATCCGGGTAGTACTCTTATTGTAACACTATTTGATAGCGTTTTTTCAATCTGAATTAGTCCACCCACTTTACTGCTAATAGCACTAGTTAGTTGTGTGCCTTCTTCTGCAATAGTATTGTTTGTCACTAAAATAGTTGATAAATGTTCAGATACGGTATAAACTTCCTCAGGAATTAGAAAGAAGTTGCCTCCTCTTACTACTTTATACCATGAGCCAAAATTCAGTTCTTCTGCCTTGCGACCAAAAAAGAATCTACTTCTATTGATAGGTTCAACCTCTATGGTGCCGTATCTTAGAATTCCCGAAACACCAGTTTGATACTTAATCTTTTTGTTGATGGCAAGGATATCACTTCCATCCAAAATGCTATTTAATTGAACATCTATATTTGCAAAACGTGATTTCTTCAATTTTGTTTGCTGCCTCTCCAACAGCAGAGATAAAAATTCCGGTCTTTCGGACCGCCCCACTTTGACGTTGAATAAGATATAGTTGGATGCTGTAGTTTTCGACCCATTTAACAAATAAAAAGGATTGCTTCCAAATTCTCGGATACCTTTTGGAGAACCCTTGCTTTTGACGAGATTATTCTCCCTCCTACCAAAGTAATCACACTTCTTTTCAAGAAAGTTGGATTTGATATTGACCCTATCCCGATCTTTGTGAAATAAGCCGTTTTTGTCGGAATCGCTATAAGCTCCAGAAAGGATCCGAATATGGCCCGCCTCGCGTACGACACGAATGGGTCTTCCCATGCAATCTCGGACATGCCATACAAACTTACTCGAGTGAATTTCTCCTTTTAGATTCGAATAGATAGCTTTCTCAATCCGTTCTTTAAGAGGAAACTCTTTGGCTCGTACTTCCGCAATTATTTGCTGTGCTTCGACATACTGACCGTTTCGAATCATAAGTAGACTCTGAGCTGGGACTACAAAATTGAATATATCGTCACAACTCTTAATAGAAACGGATAACTCGTTTTGGCGCATCCACGCAGGGTGCCCGTGTCGCGTACGTGTGGGATGAACCGCTTTACCGTCGAAATGAATAAGTCCATTAAACGGAATTCGTAGGTATTCCGCGATGTCGCCTGTAAATACTCCACCTGTATGAAAAGTTCTTGATGTTAATTGAGTTCCCGGTTCTCCAACGGATTGACCCGCTATGATGCCGACAGCTTCTCCCAATTCCACTAAATCGTGGTGGGCGAGACTCCGACCGTAACACCGCTGACAAATCCGGAAAATGCTTTTACGTGTCAAAGGAGATCTCACATATATAGGCTGTGCCGATGCTACTGAGTTACCAGCCAATCCATCACTAATATCTTGATTACGGGTAGCAATACATCTCCCATCCCAGTAAACGTTATCTGCCAGCACACGTCCAACCAATTTTTGATATGATATTGTTCTAACAGATTCTTGTTTCTCTCGATTGCTATTCAGTAAAGCAACGTTTTTGGTAGTTTCGCAATCCTTTTTGCGTATAGTAATGTGTTGAACCACTTCGACGAGTCTGCGTGTTAAGTATCCAGCATCAGAAGTTCGAACAGCGGTATCCACAACCCCTTTACGGGCGCCGTAGCAGGAGATGATATATTCCGTGAGGGATAGGCCTTCGCGGAGGTTTTTTCGGATAGGTAGGTCAATTACTTGTCCCCGTGGATCCGACATCAATCCTCTCATGCCAAGCAACTGATGAACCTGAGATATACTTCCCCGAGCTCCCGAAAAAGACATCATGTGGACTGGATTTAAAGGATCGATCATTCTGAAATTTGAATTCATTTCTCGTTTTGAACATTCGCTTGTAGCATACCAGGCTTCAATTGATTGACGTAATTTCTCTACGGCATGCAGACTACCGTAACGATAATTCTGCTCCGAAACATAACTTTATTTCTCAGCGTCTTGTACAAGCCATCCTCTGGATGGTACTGCTAGGAGGTCGTCGATACCTAATGATATAGATGCTTCCGTAGCTTGCTGAAAACCCAAAACCTTAACTTGATCTGAAATATTTGTTGTAGATGCAATTCCGAAACAAACCACTAACTTGCCAATAAGTCGCCTCATCGCAACTCTATCGATTGCTTTATTGTAGAACGGGAATTCCATTTGATCTGTCATTATAGAAACCTCAACTTATATATACATATTTTTTTTTTTAATCTTGTGACATTTATTAATCAATAATTTCAATCTATAGTTATTTATTAAATGTAGAACTAGATTTCTGCATAAACTATTTCTCATTCTTCATTTTTGCTATTACATGTAGGGATTTCCTGTTGTATCATCATGTCCCGTATAGACAAAATAGTACACGAAGATGCTTTTGACACACCCAACAACGCTTCCTTCATTTGTTGATTAAACAAAATGCGACCGGCAGTTGTAAGTACATATATACTTGAGATAAACCCTTTCCTACATTTTCTAATCTGATAATTATCATAAAGGTGAAGAGAGGTTCCCAAAGATTCGTATTGAGATTCAATAGGTAATTCACGAGATTTTGAACTAATCATTTCCAAATCAATATCCCATCGAAGCCACAAAAAGCTACAGAAATCAATTTGATTTGATTCCTTAGCTCTGAGTATGTCATAGTAACTAAGGAAACAGGGTATTTCCACAAGGCAAACGTCATTTCCTTGCACGAAAAGGGAATGTCTGTTTCCATATATTCCTTGCTTATTCTCAATTGTTAATACATAGAGGCCGAGAAGCATGTCTTGACTCGGGACGGAAACAGAATCGCCCGTAGCGGGGGATAACAAATTTATGTGCGAAAACATTGAAAGACGAGCTTCAATCTGAGCTTCGAGAGATAAGGGCACGTGGACAGCCATCTGATCTCCATCGAGATCTGCGTTAAACCCCCCACGAACCAATGGATGCAAACGAATAGCGCGCCCTTCTATTAGAATGGGTTGAAATGCTTGTATACCCAACCTATGCAAAGTTGGTGCTCGATTCAGTAGTATAGGGTGACCCCGCATAACCTCTCGAAGAATTTCCCATATAACGGGGTCTTCTTTTCGTATCATATTTTTAGCTGTTCGTAAATTAGATGCAAAATTCCATCCGATCAAGTTACGAATTACAAATACCTGGAAAGGTTCAATTGACATTTCTCGAGGTAATCCACATTGATGTAGTGAAAGAGATGGGCCTACGACGATGACGAAACGACCTGAATAGTCAACCCGTTTTCCGAGCAAATTCTCCCGAAATCGTCCTTCTTTGCCTTCAATAACTTCTGAGAATGACTTGTAGGGTCTGTTATTGATATCCCTCATTGGCTGCCCGCGTATACCGTTATCGATAAGAGCATCTACCGCTTCTTGAATAAGTCTTCTCTGACAAATGATTAACCCTTCCGGGGTGAATTCGCTCCCTGATAAGAATTCAGCAAGAGTATTATTTCGATGAATTACCTTTCTGTAAAGTTCATTAAGGTCGGAAGTAACTAACTCCCCTTCATACGATTCAACTATTGGTCTCAATTCAGGTGGAAGAACCGGTGAGAGATCTAAAACCATCCATTCTGGTTTTAGATTTGCCCGTAAGAAATCCCTGGCTAATCTCATGCGTCTGATTGAAAGATCTTTCCTCCTCCGAATCGTTTGGTCTTCCCAATCATTCCCAACAGGCCTTTGTTTTGCCGGCGCCTGCCACTCTAAATATGCACAATCAATAACACTTCGCAGATCCAAACCAGTTAATCCTTTTTTGACGGCATCCCCCCCAGTAGCGATTTCGTTCCTTTGAAGCATCTCATAATTTCGAGTGGAGAAAAAAACGGGAAGTATGTTTTTCCAGGATCGGTCTTCATAATTGAACAAACCTCGCAATCTTAATAGATTGGGCCTTTTGGCCACGGGCCTAGCAAGAAAAAGATTGGGATAGATAGAGTGGTGCACACCCTCCCCCCCTTAGAATCGGACACGAGCGTTTCCTCTCATCCGGCTCAAAAAACTAAGCGTAATTTTGAGACAATTTGACACTTTTGAGACCTTATGTTTCACCCAAAAAATACAGTAGTTGCTCATTACTCGGGTTTCAACTTGTTCTTATCGAGTAGTCTTAACCTCTCCCTCCATATTTAAATAATCTGCTAGAGAATGTGTGTGTGTTTTTTACATCGTATTTAGTTATTCCCCGGTTTAATCGTAGGCTGGAGATATCTTCCTTGTTCCGAATGCGATCAATCCCCTCTTTGGGTTTCCACTCCACTTCGATGGCTACTGACTGGCTTGAATAAAAAAATGAATGCGACGGCTATCTTTTTAATACCATTTCAAATAAATAAGTGCTATTTAGTCCTCCTGAAAAGGTGGAAAGAAGAAAAAGGAAAACCAAATGGTTATCTCAAAAACCACTTCTATTTCCTCTTCTATGAGGTGAAATAGGGATAATTATTACGAAGCCCAATTGCTAGATTCATTAGAATTTAACCATGGAGGGTAAGTTCCTCATTCTGTACGCGATAGTTTTTATCCCGAGTTAAACCATATCCCTCAATCGAAGCGAGGAACATGTCGGTTAGAGGCTTTCCATTTTTGTATGGTATGACAGCTTATGGCTAATCTGTAATGATCAACACATACAATCGAGTCACGCATCGCAATATACTGGGCTTTCTAATTCTTTAAGGGGTTTAGCTAGTGGATTTGCAATATAACTAGGGATTCGTTTTAAGAACCACACATGGGTTACCGGACATGCAAGCTTAATGTATCCCATTTGGTATCTTCGAACTCGAGAATCGGTAAACTCAACTCCACAATGTTTGCAAAAATTGGAGTATTCCTCTTCGTTATCGACAGATCGATAGTTTCCACATGCGCAAACCCCGCTTTTTATGGGTCCAAGTATCCTTTCACAAAATGAGCCATCTCTCTCTGGTTTATGAGTCTTATGATGCAACGTATAAGGTTAATTGACTTGCCCGACAATGTCTCCATTAGGTAATTCTCTCTCAGCCCAACCACGAATCTGTTCGGGAGAAGCCAGTCCAATCCGAAGCTGTTGATAATTAGCTCGATGAATCATAATAGAAAAAGGTTTGATTGATTATTCATGAAAAAAAGTTCAATTGGATATCAAATGGTTTCACTATGCCTCTCTAAGGCTTCCTCAGTTATGAAATCGTACTCCAGGCTTAAACCCATGCAACGTAACTCTCGAACTAGCAATCGGAAAGACTCTGGAACGGTATTGGGTTTATGCACCGGTTTTCCAGTCATAATCGCACTAAGTACCTTGTAGCGGGCCTGAATATGATCCGATTTAGTTGTAAGCATTTCCTGCAACGTGTAGGACACACCAAAACCTTCTAAAGCCCAGACTTCCATTTCTCCAACCCGCTGCCCTCCCCGCCTCGATCTACCCTTGAGAGGTTGCTGCGTAACTAATGCATAGGGTCCGCTGGATCGTGCGTGAATCTTATCGTCAACTTGATGAATTAGTTTCATCATATAGGCTTTTCCGGTTGTAACAGGTTGCGCGAAGGGATTACCCGTTCGTCCATCGATCAATCGGCTTTTTCCGGGGTTATCGGGTTCAAATACCCACGGATTACAAGTACTTACACTTGCTCTACAAAGTTCTGAAAATACTAGTTTTCTAGAGGCTTCCCGCTCGTATCTCTCATCAAAGGGTACTATACGATAATGGGTTTCTGAGAACTCCCCGGCTAATCCGAGTAAGCATTCGAAAATCTGTCCGACATTCATTCATGAAGGTACTCCTAAAGGACTCAATATCATGTCGACTGGTGTACCATTCTGCAAATAAGGCATATCTTGTCTAGGTAATATTTTTGACACAATACCTTTATTCCCATGCCTACCAGCTATCTTATCACCTATTTGTATCTTACGCTTTTACAGTATGTAAATATGAATAACTTCCGAATCGTCTGAAGTATCGTCTTCGGGGTAGACCCACCTGACGTCAATGACTCGACCTCTTCCACCAATCGGAACTTTTAGACAGCTTTCTCTTGCGTCAACTAGTTGTATACCAAAAATGGCTTGTAATAATCTCCCTTCTGGGGCACGTGATGAATCCGCCCCTTCTTGGGGCGTTAGTTTACCCACCAATGCATCTCCCGCTTCCACCCAAGATCCCGATTCTACGAGCCCGTCATCGTCTAGGTGTCGAAGTATATGATCATCCAATTGAGGGATTTGTTTGGTAACCCTTTCGGGACCTTGATTTGTTATGCAAACTTCAACTTCGTGTCTCTCAATGTGAAAAGATGTAGAGATGTCTTCGTATATTAGGCGTTCACTAATCAGCACCGCATCTTCGAAGTTATAACCTTCCCACGGCATGTAGGCCACTAATATATTTCTACCTAAAGCCGATTCCCCCCTGACAGTTGCTGCCCCATCCGCAAGAACTTCCCCGCATCTCAGCAAGTCTCCTGGCAAAACCGTAGATTTTTGGTGTATACAGGTATTGCTGTTGGACCGTTCATATATTCTTAAATTATTTTTTATAACATGTAAAACTAAATTATTGTTTGTTATCTCATTGGTTGATAGTAGTTCAATTATATTACCATCGCTATATCGGATTTATCCTTCTTGTCCGGATACAACTACATTCCCTGAATCTGAAGCTACTTAACTCTCTAACCCAGTCCCTACGAAGCATCTTTCGGGATTAATAAGTGGAACTGCTTGACGTTGCATAGTAGAACCCATCAAGGCACGATTCGCGTCATTATGCTCAATGAATGGAATAAGAGAAGCCCCAATGGAGAAATAATGTAAGGGATGGATGCTTCGGAAATCAACTTGTTCCCAAAGGACGCTTATAAATTCTTGTCGATAGCGAACCAGTATGAGTTCTCTTGCTCCAGTTCTCCACTGAGATATTAATGAATTCTCAGTTGCTATTCGATAGTAATCATCTTCATTGGGAGATGAATCAATTAATTGCTCTTTTTCAGATGATTTTGATACCTTAAGGTACGGGCTATGCAAAGAGCCGGAATGACTAATTTCTGCCTGAATAGCTAGTGACGAAATAAGGCCAGCATTCATGCCTTCCGATGTTTCGATGGGGCGGATACGGCCATAGTGACTAAAATGAATATCTCTAGCTTGAAAACTAGCTGTCCGACGCGTCAACCCACCAGGACCTACAGAGCTTAATCTTCGTTTATGAACCATTTCCGATAATGGATTGGTTTGATCTAGAAATTGCGATAGGGGGTGTGATCCAGAAAATTCTCTGAACGTTGCTATTACTGGTGCGGGCGTCACTAATCCCCGAGGCATTATAACGCGCTTACGCCTAACGGCCCTAGATAGATTTTGCCGAATCGAATTTTCCAAACGGTTTAGGGCCAATTTTAATTGTTCTTGAGGCGAATCGGCTACAGATCGGACACGTCGATTTTTCAAGTGATCTATGTCATCAAGATTGCCTATCCCATAACTGATTTCTATCAAGTGATCGGCGACTGCTAATACATCTTGCGGTAGCAAGAAATGTTCAGTTTCGGGTATATCACTTGTTAATTTCATGTTTAGGTTTCGTCGACCAATTCTCCCTAATTCAAATCTATGCTTAAAAAACCTCTTCTATAACTCCTTGAATATAGATTCTGAGAATGATATATCTGCGTCTGTAGCAGAGTACAAATGTTTGTAAAGTTCTGCTATAGCATCCTCTGGCGATTCTACAGCTCCTTCTTGTCTTTCTAACATATCTAAAAAAACCTTAGGGTAGCGAACATTTTGTAGAATATCTGCTTTGTTTAATCCCATAGCTATTAATAAGATCGAGATAGATATCTTTTTCTTCTTGCTAATTCGAACCCAAATGTTATTTTTCCTATCCATTTCTGGTTTGAATCTCCCTCCCCGATCCGAAATTACAGTACTAGTGTATGTGAAAACCCCATTTTGATCGGATTCTCGGTTATAGTAAATACCGGGACTTCTCAAGATTTGACTAGCTAACACTCTAGCAACCCCATTGATGATAAACGTCCCCTTGGAATTCATCCAAGGGATAGATCCGGTCCGCACTTCTTCTTCTTGCACCACCTCATCTTCGCCACGAGTCAATTAAACTGGTACATATGGATCGGATGAATATGTGACACATTGATACGCAGCGTCTTTCTCTTCGACCGAGGGTTGTGTCAATTGATACCGTTCACTAATTGATCAAAATTCAACTTCCTTATCTGTATCTTTAATTCTTGGAAAATTTCCCAATTCTTGAAGCAACTTTTCGTGAACAAATCGATTAAACCCTTGAAATTGAATTTGTGCAAGTTCTGGTAGTACGGGCATATTTTCACTCCTTCCCAATGAAGTGATACATCGAGACCCATCTTCAATTAGAAATCTATTCATTAGATTTTTGGATTTTCAATTTCTCGTAGGTACGTTGTTGAACTTCTCTTACAGCTTTTAAAGAAATTCTATTATTTTTTCTTCTTTTTTACCACAATATAATCATATTATAAGAAATACTATTCTATGACGACGAAAAAACATATTTAGATAAAATTAGAGAGTTATGCTATATAACAAAACTCACGACAATCTTTGATATATATGGCTGGTATGAAAGCACAAAAATTAACTCTTTTCTATGAGCTGTGAAAAAGGAAATACCCGCGTCATCTATTCTATTTTGTAAATCTGTATACTTGTTAATGAAATAAGTCTTGTCTTTTTGGATCAAAAAAGATTAGATTACTTACGTATCTGAAAAGGAAATAATGGTTGATGAGATGGAAAACTAAGAGATGCGTGGCTATAAAGTAGGTTTGACAATTCTGAGATATCGAGAATTTCATTTAACAGGAAATCTTGAAGAAGTAGAAGAGGGAGACTTACATATTTTATTCTTTCGAAAGATGGTGTTTTAGTGTTACCAATCATTTCAAACCTAGTGTGAATCTATAAAGAAGAAGATGCTGGTTTTTTATTGACTCCTAAGCAATTGATACATAGACTCAACTCAAATTCATTTGTGGGATTGTAGTTCAATTGGTTAGAGCACCGCCCTGTCAAGGCGGAAGTTGCGGGTTCGAGACCCGTCAATCCCGACGAAACTCCAACAAGATGTGTTAATTCAAAATTATAACTATAGCTTCAGATTTACTTGGGTCGAGCTGGATTCGAACCAGCGTAGGCGTTGCCAGCGGATTTACAGTCCGTCCCCATTAACCACTCGAGCATCGACCCCTAAATTTGCATTTGCAAACATTTTTGATTTGCCCTATCGGGTCACCGGTATTGAAAAAATAAGAAACAAAATCTCAATCATATTTGATTGGGGCAAGCAAAAAAAAATAGGGATAAATCTCATTAACATGAGTAATAAGGTTCTCAAAACATTAATACCCCCAGGGGAATTCGAATCCCCGTCGCCTCCGTGAAAGGGAGGTGTCCTGGGCCTCTAAACGATGGGGGCTTTGTTACTTTCTATAGTATGGGTAACCACTCCAAAAAGTCAATCTATAAGAATTAACGAAAAATGAATGAGAAAGCAAATCTTTTTAACCATATTAGACTTGAATTAATAATTCAAATAAATCTTGGTAAGCCGTTTAAATGAATTTATTCTAGTACTTAATGAATTAATCTGAAACAGAAATGTCAAGAGTAAGACCCCATTGAGCAAGGGAAAAAGAAAAGAATAGGTATTCTCGAAATTCTATTTTATGATATACTATGTAATCAATATTCAAGATTGCACTTTGATATTCTCTTTTCTCCCATCTGTGATTAGCCAAGGATTCGGTCGACCCGATTAATTGAAACTAGATGGTTCATAATAGAGTCCGATAGTTTTCTAGAATGAAATCTACTCGAGCTATTTCTCAATTGATGATTTGAACTGCTAATACGGAAGTAAATATCCTTGCATTTGTAGCGACGGCACTCTTTATTCTAATCCCAACAGCTTTTTTACTTATTCTCTACATTCAAACGGCCGCTCAGAATAACTAGTACTCGAATGGGTGCAAAAGGGAAAACAGGCGGCGGGACACTACTTGATTTTCATAAAACGGGGGGCTCTTCTTTTTATTCCGAATGATGTTTTCATGTTACCCGGTTGTTGCTGGTAGCAAATCACTTCTCATTCTAGGGCCCTTTCTTTATCTTATCAGTTTTACTTAATTGAATATATACTATCCGTATTATTCTATCTACTAGATATTACGTATTACTCTCGACTAGATCTGCCCAAAATTGATAGATCATCTTTTTTTGATCTATCAATTTCTACTTCTCATTAGATTATTATTGACTCGTCAGAAAGTTCAGTTCTAGTTAATTATTAACCCTTGGTATTGAGCTAGAGTATTCAGATTTAGTTTCTCTGGAAAGAAATGGCTTAATCTAACTAGGCAAATCAAGTGAAACAAGATAACGTATTCGAACTAGATTTCTTTCTTTATTTTCTCATGTGTGTGCACATGAGATAGAATCATTCCCTATATTTCGTTAGATTTTTCATCATAACATCAGATATAAAGCATAAAAATTTGAGTTACCAATTGGATGGACTACTAAAAACCCAGATAATTTGTTTCCGATGGTAAAAGACAAGTCAGTCTACTAGATTATCAAATTCCTCCAATTTCTTATGTTAATTTTGAACTGACACTTCAATAATTAGTAAGTGAATCTAAGCTAATTGAAACTTTCCAAGGTATTCCAATTTCTCCTCCACAAGAATTACTTATTTATATCTTATATCTTTCTCCTTCTTCATAAAGAGAATTCTTTTTTCAACATATCCGTGTTTGCGTGTAAAGAGTATTCAAGGGTGATAATTGAAAAATCCTTTTGTATTCCTGTTCACGATCTTTTTATCAAACTATTGTGCATTCCGCGTAGAAGAAGCAAACCATGTAAAAAAGGAAAATAGGAAAAAGTGAGAATCGTGAAAATCATTAGTTTATCTAAGATCTTGGGGTAATTTTCTACTTGACTAGGCGTTAAATAATTCTCATTAGAATTAATGAGTAACAAAGATTGCGAGCGAGGGCAAAAGAAATGAGTTGGCTAAAGAACATAAAGAACAGCTGCATCGGGCTTTTCTACTCAAAAGAAAAAATTGGGGTTTGGGGTGGGGAGAACACGAATTAATGGTCTCACCACAACTACGTGTATCTCCCGAATCGACCTGGTTAAAAACTGGTTAACTGTTTTTTATAATCCACTCCTTCCCCAAACTACAAGTGAAAGGGAAAATGTAGAAATCGCCGTCAGGGCAGCCCAAGCTAGAGTAATTAAGTCCGTAATTGTAATTCCTATCTATTTCTCTTAAATTTTACTAATTACTAGTTAGTTATAAACCCAAATACAAGACGAAGCTTTAAAAAGCTTGAAAAGCGCTTCAATTGAGGATAAAACGCTTGTTTAATAAAACATTACACGCATAAGTCGAAAGGATAAAAGATGCTGGATTTGTGAGAAATCTTTTGCTGCTATTTTTCCGCATTTTTTTTTTAATGGTATTGGTTAATGTCTCTCCATTGCAGTATTTTTTTAATTTGGAATCTCGGGTTATGAACTAATGATATACTTAATATGGATTGTTTATGCGTGACGAATTGAGACACATGAAACGTGGTAGGCTATAGCAGGCTATAGAGCACCCCAACCTGTATCCGATTTCGGCGCACCAAACAATCCTCGGTCTGTCAAAAATTCAACTTTAACCTATGAAGTTTTGAGTAACTTGAGTAAGTCGAAGAATTTCTTTATCTTCAGATACTAAAGATCTTTTTTTTTTATTAGGCGACACCCAGATTCGAACTGGGGAATTAAGGATTTGCAGTCCTCCGTCTTACCGCTTGACTATATCGCCTTTCACACTTTCACAGACTGTAAGTAAACAGATAGCTCTCATTAAAGAAAGATCCGGCTCGGATTATAAAATAAGCAGCGGTGAATTATGTAACTAGTAGGGCGTTAAAGTCTAGCAATCTAGCAATTGCTAGACTACAGCAATACTGTTAGTAATCAGTATATTATCTGGTTAAAGCATTAGCAAGTAGCTGAGACCCCCCGCCAAGCATATAAATTATGCTACATCTTTTCTACAACGAGATTGTTAACTATTTTTGACAAATTATCTCATTTTGAGAAATAATTTCATTCAAATTCTTTTTGTTTATCGCCGAACCCTACTTCTCGTAGGGTAATTAAGCCAAGTAATTCAAGAATTTCTCTTTTCTGCATATTTTGCTCCTCTATATAAGGAAAACCTGCTGATTTTCTATGAGACAGGCGGATAGCGGGAATCGAACCCGCGTCATCTCCTTGGCAAGGAGATATTTTACCATTCAACTATATCCGCATCTTCTCCTGTCTCATTGTACAACTCTAATAGTTTTCTTTAATTGAAACGAACTTTGGATTTTGTTTTGCAGCCCCCACCTCACCAAATCTAGAGGTGATATGCATGGAAATAATATTCATTATTTAGCATCTCCACCCGTAACGTGGAATTACGAGAGGAGAAGCCAAAGTAATACATTTCTAGGAAATGAAGGAGTTGGGTATACCTACCGAAGAAACTAATCCAATCCATAATGAAGCCCCTGAAAAGACGATGTTCTTGTTGCCAGACCAGCTACCAGGAGAGGCAAACGCGACAGGCACACCTACAACTAGTAGGAATGAAATGGCAACTAATAAAAATAAAGCCAATTGAAACGCGATAGTCATGATTTTGGTTATTTCCACTTAATAAGTAAATTGTTCGTACCATCCAATCCTTATCCGGCGGAACTCTCATCTCGCCACAGCGTATTCTGTTAGCGAGATAATGAGACATCCAAAGTCTTATCAAAAGCTACCTTAAATTTTGGAAGGTATTACTTGATTAATAATTAATTGGCTTGAGTTCCTACATTCGGGATAAATGTTTGGAGCAATTCCAGGATCGTAATTATTTTCACTCTTTATCTTTCACGGCATAGATAGATCTTGGTGGCAAAAAATTATATGCGTCAAAACAAAATATCTGGAGAAGTAGCTATTCGCGACCTATCCGACTCCTATCCCACGGGAAGTGTCTAAAAAAACCGGATTGATACTCCCAAATAAAATATTGGATCGAGTGAAGTGAGAAATACGCTTCTTAGGGAGAGATGGTCGAGCGGTTTAAGGCTCCAGTCTTGAAAACTGGCGTGGCACTGAAATGCCATCGAGGGTTCGAATCCCTCTCTCTCCCACTATTTCTATCAAATAGTACTGGACGCAAGGGGGCAAACGTTTCGTTTTTGCTAGCCTCATAAGAACACTATATGGTATGGTCTCTAATATATCAAACAAGAGAGAGTTTGATATTGCTTGTTACCATAAACAATATCTATCTACCCATTTTAATAGATAGATAGATAAGCTTAATTGGGTGTAATGAGTTCAGCACTGACTTGAAAATAGAGACTTACTAGTTTTTGAGTTTCAATTAAGAGGTGTCATAGAAAGAACGGGTTCAGTATCACGGTCAATTCCTTTTTCAAAACCGGCTGCGGCTGCCCGGGCCCTACCCGCGTGCCATAAGTGACCTACAAAAAAGAAAAATCCTAGTACAAAGTGGGAAGTTGCTAACCAACTTCGGGGAGATACATAATTGACAGCGTTGATCTCAGTAGCTACTCCACCTACGGAGTTTAGAGATCCCAAGGGGGCGTGAGTCATATATTCCGCGGATCGCCGCTCCTGCCACGGTTGTATATCTTTCTTCAACTTACTGAGGTCTAAACCGTTGGGACCCCTTAAAGGTTCTAACCAAGGGGCACGTAGGTCCCAGAAGCGCATGGTTTCGCCTCCGAAGATGATTTCTCCCGTGGGGGAACGCATCAGGTATTTACCCAACCCAGTAGGTCCTTGAGCAGAACCTACATTAGCACCAAGACGTTGATCCCTGACGAGAAAGGTAAAAGCTTGAGCTTGAGAAGCTTCCGGGCCGGTGGGGCCGTAAAATTCACTAGGATATGCTGTGTTATTGAACCAGACAAAGCAGCAGGCGGCGACGCCAAAAATAGAAAGGGCTCCTAAGCTATAGGATAAGTAGGCTTCTCCGGACCATATGAAAGCGCGACGAGCCCAGGCAAATGGCTTAGTTAATATGTGCCAAATCCCGCCGAAAAGGCAAATGGATCCCAGCCACACATGTCCTCCAATTATGTCTTCTAGATTATCCACACTCGCAATCCATCCTTCTCCCCCAAAAGGAGATTTCAACAGATAGCCAAAGATAACGCTAGGATTTAAGGTAATATTCGTAATTTCTCTTACGTCTCCACCTCCGGGTGCCCATGTGTCATACAATCCTCCAAAATAGAGTGCTTTGAAAACTAATAAAAAAGCTCCAAAGCTTAGTAGTATTAAATGAATACCGAGAATTGTAGTCATCTTATTCTTATCTTTCCAAGTGTATCCAAAAAAGGGAAAGGATTCTTCTAAAGTCTCAGGTCCGATCAAGGCGTGATATACACCTCCGAATCCTAAAACTGCCGAGGAAATCAAATGAAGTACTCCAGAAACAAAATAGGGAAAGGTATCGGTTACCTCTCCCCCGGGACCCACCCCCCAACCCAGCGTAGCCAGATGGGGGAGTAAAATTAGTCCCTGCTCATACATAGGCTTTTCTGATACGAAATGAGCCACTTCAAACAAATTCATAGCTCCGGCCCAAAAGACGATCAGACCGGCATGAGCTACATGGGCACCAAGCAATTTACCAGATAAATTAATTAGCCGAGCGTTGCCGGCCCACCAAGCGAAACCTGTAGTTTCCTGATCGCGACCACCCAACGAGAGGGTTCCATTAAAGAGCGTTTCCACGGGGTAAAACCTCCTCGGGGAATACAAGGTTTTCGTGAGGCTGATCCTGAGCCGCCATCCAGGCACGGATACCTTCGTTTAGTAAGATGTTTTTTGTATAAAAAGTCTCGAACTCGGGATCTTCTGCTGCGCGAATTTCTTGGGATACAAAATCGTACGCACGTAAATTAACGGCGAGACCAACTACTCCAATGGCACTCATCCATAAACCTGTCACTGGCACAAATAACATGAAGAAGTGTAACCAACGTTTGTTCGAAAAAGCAACACCAAATATTTGGGACCAGAAGCGATTTGCGGTTACCATCGAATAGGTTTCCTCAGACTGAGTTGGATTGAACGCGCGAAATGTATTTGCGCCGTCACCATCTTCAAATAGAGTATTTTCCACTGTAGCACCATGGATAGCGCATAAGAGGGCAGCACCGAGGACTCCTGCAACCCCCATCATATGAAATGGGTTTAGGGTCCAATTATGAAAACCTTGAAAGAATAAGATAAATCGGAAGATCGCGGCTACCCCGAAACTGGGTGCGAAAAACCACCCGGATTGTCCCAAAGGGTAAATCAAGAATACGGAAACAAAAACCGCAATTGGAGCGGAAAAAGCTATTGCATTGTAAGGCCGTAGTTGCACAGATCTTGCAAGTTCAAATTGGCGTAACATAAAACCTATTAGAGCAAAAGAACCGTGAAGGGCAACGAACGTCCACAAACCTCCTAATTGACACCAACGAGTGAGATCTCCTTGTGCTTCGGGACCCCACAATAGAAGCAAGGAGTGGGCTAAACTGTTAGCGGGAGTGGAGACCGCGGCAGTCAGAAAATTACATCCCTCCAGATAAGAACTAGCTAATCCATGGGTGTACCATGAGGTAACAAAGGTTGTACCTGTGAACCAACCTCCCAAAGCAAGGTAGGCTGTGGGAAACAGTAGTAAGCCAGACCAACCCACGAAGACAAATCGATCTCTTCTAAGCCAGTCGTCCATACTATCAAATAAATCTTTTGACTCTTTGGAAGATTTTCCGATGGCAATGGTCATAATCATCCCCTCACTCGTTTCTTCAAACCATTTTTGGGTTCCCCTATTTTTCTCAATCAAGCCACGAAACAGTATAGTTTCATCCCTTCGGGGTAAGATAAGATTGGGACCAACATAAGACTGAATACTGGTCCTTTTGAAAATTAAGAAGTAATTTGCCAAAGCAGCATACTCTCACGAGTTATTACATGAAAAGAAGATTGATAAGTATTTAACTCTCAGATTTTCGAGGTTTCCGACCCCCCCGTATGCTTTCTTTGCCTTCAATTTCCCTTCTCCCTTTCTTTTTTCCTTAATTCCTTATTCTTTACCATCTAATTTTAGATCTTAATAGTTTCTTTTTTCTCGCTTACTTGATCTTGAGCTGATCTCATGTCTTATGTCGTCTTTCTAGAAGTGGGTAGACCTTTCTTTTCTCCCAAGACTTTACTTCGTTAACCATTCCACCGCATTAACGGTGCTTGAAAAATCCGGCTTAGGCAGACATAAATCCTTATTTTTATGAATCCGTAGAAAAAAACTAGGGTAGTATTTATACCCTCTTTGAGATTCTTTTGGTACTTATTTTACCAACCCGTATTAAAAATTGAAAGCTTTTTTTTTTTCAGAATACTGAGAGTGGTAATAAGCATCCGCAGTGTAACCCCGAGCTAGAAATGCATCAAAACCTTAAAAATAGAACAAAGTTTTTCTTTATTGTTTAAAAGTCCCACAACAGCAATTTAGTATTCAAGTATTGGTGGATGTTAGAAAGAGAAGTGTGCTGAAGACGCAAATAATTTTTGTTAGTAGCAGGAAACTACCTACATAAAAAGTAATGAGGGGGCTGTTATGTAATCTACCTTTTTCTTTCAAATCAAAATTTCTACAACTATATAACTATATATAAATATAGAAATATATAGTTATAGTTATATAGTTATATATTGAGAATTTTTATTCAATTCCAAGATAAGGGTAACAAAGAAGTTTCAAATAATAAGAATTATATCTATCTATTTCTTTTTTTTTTTCTTTCTTATTGAGACAATCTAGACCCGCCAAAACAGCTTATTTATCGGGTTTCATGCAATTTTTCATCAGCTAGCCCTTTATCGGATTTGAACCGATGACTTACGCCTTACCATGACGTCACTCTACCGCTGAGTTAAAAGGGCATATCCTCCTCGCTTTATCTTTTTTGAATTCCAATCAATACTGGGGTTTGATACGGTGAAGGCAACTAAGCCTAATGGAATGGAGAAAGCAATCCAAAAACCCTATCTTTCTGGTAGTTGTATATCTGTACAAATGGAAACCTCTCAATCTATCATTTTACTCTTTCTAGATAACTCTCTTTAGATAAAGAGGCTTACGTTTTAGTGAACAAAGGGAAAATTAAAAGAAAAAAGAGGTAGAAATGGCAAAAAAAAAGTAATAATTCAATAATTTTTAAATTGTCTCGTAATATCAAAGAATCTAACTCTAATAAAAGATGGATTTACTTGGGTTTCCTTGATCTCCGGGCTGATGGAGGCACATATTAGTATCTGATTTGTTAATGATAAATGGAATTTGATTAATTAGTCTGAATTCATGATGAAGACCAGCACCAAACTAATAACGTGTGGTAAACAAATGATGGTTCACGTTGCGGAGACAGGATTTGAACCTGTGACCTCAAGGTTATGAGCCTTGCGAGCTACCAAGCTGCTCTACCCCGCTTAGTTAATGCCTTCAACGTAATTATTATACATCTTCTGAATAATTACATTGAATGTAAGCATAAAGAGCTATCTAATGCATAAGATTAGATATCACGTGTGATAGAAGTAGAAGAAAACTTCTCCTACCAACTCGATTTTGATACCCCAGGGAGTAAACAAGTGTGTGCCATTTCGCGAAGTACATGTCTGGATAATCGGAAATCACGATAGTTTGATCTGGGTCGTCCGGTTAGGGAACATCGATTACGGAGACGAACAGGTGCACTACTACGCGGTAAAGATTGCAATTTTATAGAAATAGTTAGTTTCTCCTGAATTGTCAAACTACTATGAATCCGTTTTTTCAAAGATTGACGGGTAATTCTATATCTCTCTACCAATTTTCTCTTTTTTTTTTCTTTCTCAATAAGACTTTTCTTTGCCATAATGGATGAATCAATAAGCGGAGTTGAATTACTACTTTAAAATGAAATGAACTTACAACAACAACAAAGTTATTTGCTACTAATTAAAAAAGAAAAGAAAATATCCCTTTTAGTTATTGGTAAACGTATAGTTTGCTAGAAAAACGAGTTTGAAAGAGCTAGTGGGAAGGGTAAGTTTAGCGCGGAATTAAACAAATTAGTAGTTGGTAGAAAAACAAATTAGCCAAATTTACCTGATGTCGACGCTATTAGAAAAGCTGCGTAGGTAAATATGTAACCCACGGAGAAGTGGGCTAGTCCCACCAACCTTGCTTGAACGATAGACAGGGCGACTGGCTTATCTTTCCAACGTATCACGTTTGCTAAAGGTGTACGTTCATGGGCCCAGGCTAGCGTTTCGATAAGTTCTTGCCAGTAACCACGCCAAGAAATTGAAAACATAAATCCAGTAGCCCACACAAGATGTCCAAACAAGAACATCCATGCCCACACAGATAAACTGTTCATACCAAAGGGGTTATAGCCATTAATAAGTTGTGAAGAATTCAGCCACAGATAATCCCTCAACCACCCCATTAGATATGTAGAAGATTCACTAAATTGAGCAGCATTGCCTTGCCACAAGGTGATGTGTTTCCAATGCCAGTAAAAAGTGACCCATCCGATGGTGTTCAGCATCCAGAAGACGGCTAAATAGAAGGCGTCCCAAGCAGAGATGTCGCAGGTACCGCCTCGGCCGGGACCATCACAAGGAAAACTGTAACCAAATTCTTTCTTATCTGGCATTAACTTGGAGCCGCGCGCATCTAATGCGCCTTTCACTAGAATCAATGTAGTTGTATGTAGGCCCAAAGCGATAGCATGGTGAACCAGGAAATCCCCGGGACCAATTGTTAGGAAGAGCGAGTTGCTACTGTTGTTGACAGCGTCCAGCCAACCGGGTAGCCACAAGCCTCGCCCGGCATTAATTGCCGGACCACTGGTCGAAGATAGAAGCACATCAAAACCATACAATGTTTTCCCATGAGCAGATTGAATCCATTGAGCAAATACGGGTTCAATGAGAATCTGTTTTTCCGGAGTCCCGAAGGCTAGCATTACGTCGTTGTGTACATAAAGCCCTAATGTGTGGAACCCCAAGAATAAGCTAGCCCAACTTAAGTGAGCTATTATAGCTTCTTTGTGTTCTAACATTCTTGCTAAGACATTATCCTTATTTTGTTCCGGATCATAATCTCTTATAAAGAATATAGCTCCATGCGCAAAGGCTCCTGTCATTATAAATCCGGCAATGTATTGGTGATGGGTATACAGCGCAGCTTGAGTCGTATAATCCTGCGCCATAAAGGCATACGCGGGTAAGGAATACATGTGTTGCGCAACCAAGGAAGTGATAACTCCTAAAGCAGCTAAAGCGAGTCCCAATTGAAAATGAAGGGAATTATTCACCGTATCATAAAGTCCTTTGTGTCCACGACCCAACCTACCTCCCGGGGGGGTATGCGCTTCCAGAATCTCCCTCATACTGTGCCCAATACCAAAATTGGTTCTGTACGTGTGGCCAGCAATTATGAACACAACCGCAATGGCTAAGTGGTGATGAGCAATATCAGTTAGCCACAAACTTTGAGTCTGCGGGTGAAATCCGCCCAAGAAAGTTAGAATAGCTGTCCCTGCTCCTTGAGTACTATTAAACAAATGGTTACTAGAATCTGGATTTTGCGCATAAACACTCCACTGACCCGAAAAAAAGGGGCCTAATCCTTGAGGATGCGGGGTAGCAGTCAACAAATTATTCCACCTGACATGCCCGCCCCTAGCTTCGGGGATAGCTACATGTACTAAATGTCCGGCCCAGGCCAAAGAACTCACCCCAAAGAGTCCTGAAAGATGGTGATTGAGTCTAGATTCAGCATTCTTGAACCAAGAAATGCTTGGTTTCCATTTAGGTTGCAGATGTAACCAGCTAGCTAATAATAACGAAGCAGAAATAGCTAGTAAAAAGATGGCTCCATTATATAGATCTTGGTTATTGCGTAGACCAATAGTGTACCACCATTGATACACGCCGGAATAGGCAATATTCACCGGACTTGCGGCTCCCCCTCGGGTGTAAGCTTCAACAGCCGGTTGGCCAAAGTGAGGATCCCAAATAGCATGAGCGATTGGCCTCACATGTAAAGGGTCTTGCACCCATGCCTCAAAATTACCCTGCCAAGCTACATGGAACAAATTCCCGGAGGTCCAGATAAAAATGATAGCTAATTGACCAGAATGAGATGCAAATATTTTTTGGTAGAGACGTTCCTCGGTTGTATCGTCATGACTCTCGAAGTCGTGGGCAGTAGCTATACCAAACCAGATCCGACGAGTAGTTGGGTCTTGGGATAGACCCTGGCTGAACTGTGGAAATCTTGATGCCGTAATGTTTCTCAAATCCTCCTAGCCATTATCCCACTGCAATGATTCGCGCCAGGAAGAACGCCCACGTTGTGGCGATTCCACCCAGAAGGTAGTGAGTTACTCCCACGGCACGTCCCTGTATAATACTCAGAGCCCTAGGTTGGGTAACGGGAGCAACTTTCAGTTTGTTATGAGCCCAAACAATTGATTCAATGAGTTCTTGCCAGTATCCGCGACCACTAAATAAAAACATTAGGCTGAAAGCCCAAACGAAGTGAGCTCCCAGAAATAGGAGACCATACGCGGATAACGAAGAACCATATGATTGGATAACTTGGGAGGCCTGCGCCCACAAAAAATCACGTAACCATCCATTAATGGTTGTTGAACTTTGTGCAAAATTTCCCCCAGTGATGTGGTTTATAACCCCCTGTTCACTTATACTGCCCCATACATCGGATTGCATCTTCCAACTGAAATGAAATATAACCACTGAAATTGAATTATACATCCAGAATAACCCTAGGAAGACGTGATCCCAAGCAGATACTTGGCAGGTGCCCCCTCTGCCGGGGCCGTCGCAGGGAAAACGAAAACCAAGGTTAGCCTTGTCGGGTATTAGTCGGGAGCTGCGAGCAAATAAAACACCCTTTAATAATATTAATACAGTAACATGAATCGTAAATGCATGGATGTGGTGTATCAAAAAATCTGCAGTCCCTAACGTAATCGGAGATATGGCAATTTTGCCACCTACAGCGACTAAGTTACTGCCACCCCAGGTTAAGCTAGTAGCCGCTGCCGCATTAGGCGCGGTTGATCCGGGAGCTAAAGCATGAGTATTCTGCACCCACTGAGCAAATATCGGTTGTAACTGAATGGCGGTATCCGAAAACATATCTTGGGGACGCCCCAAGGCACTCATAGTGTCATTATGAATATATAGTCCGAAGCTGTGGAAGCCTAGAAAGATGCAAACCCAATTGAGGTGTGAAATTATCGCATCGCGATGCCGAATAACACGGTCTAAAAGATTGTTGTATTGAGTAGTTGGATCATAATCCCTTACCATAAAGATAGCTGCATGTGCAGCTGCGCCAACCACTAAGAAACCCCCTATCCACATATGATGTGTGAACAAGGAGAGTTGTGTGGCATAATCAGTGGCCAAATAAGGATATGGGGGCATTGCATACATGTGGTGGGACACAATAATTGTTAAAGAACCTAGCATAGCAAGATTAATCGCTAATTGAGCATGCCAGGAGCTCGTTAGAATCTCGTAGAGACCTTTGTGACCTTCACCAGTAAAGGGACCTTTATGAGCTTCCAGGATTTCCCTTGTGCTATGGCCGATACCCCAATTGGTTCTGTACATGTGACCAGCTACCAAGAAAAGAACGGCGATAGCTAAATGGTGATGCGCGGTATCAGTTAGCCACAAACCTCCCGTCACTGGATTTAATCCTCCTCGAAAAGTCAAAAAATCTGAGTATTCTGACCAGTCAAGAGTAAAAAAAGGGATCAGCCCTTTCGCAAAACTTGGATACGCCTGAGTTAGGATATCACGATTAAGTATAAATTCGTGAGGAAGGGGTACTTCCTTAGAATCAACCCCTGCATCTAATAATTGGTTAATCGGCAATGAGACATGTATCTGATGGCCTGCCCACCCTAAAGATCCTAATCCCAATAGACCCGCCAAATGATGATTTAGCATTGATTCAACATTTTGGAACCAAGCTAATTTCGGGGCGGCTTTGTGGTAATGAAACCAACCGGCAAAAAACATTAGTCCGGCAAAAATTAAGGCACCCACAGCTGTACAATAGAGCTGTAACTCATTAGTTATTCCGGAAGCTCGCCAAAGTTGGAAAAATCCAGATGTTATCTGGATACCCTGGAACCCTCCACCTACATCCCCATTAAGTATTTCTTGACCCACTATTGGCCAAACAACTTGAGCACTAGGTTTCACGTGAGTAGGATCATTAAGCCACGCTTCATAATTAGAAAAACGAGCCCCGTGAAAGTACATACCGCTCAACCAAATGAAAATAATGGCTAGTTGACCAAAATGAGCACCAAATATTTTTCGGGATATATCCTCTAAATCATTGGTATGGCTATCAAAATCGTGAGCATCAGCGTGTAGGTTCCAAATCCATGTGGTGGTACTTGGGCCCTTAGCCAAATTTTTCGAGAAATGTCCGGGTTGAGCCCATCTCTCAAACGAGGTCTTTACAGGATCCTTCTCCACCATAATCTTGACTTCTGGTTCTGGCGAACGAATAGTCATCGGGACTCTCCTCTATTCGGGCAGGAAATAACAACGACCTACCAACGGAAGATATAACACTTCTAAGAATTATAGTTTTTACCAGCATGTAGTAATCTATTTTCTTTACCTCTTGAGTTTGAAACTTGAACAGCTACTGTGAAGAAGTTATGCAGGGTAGGCTTTTGATGGTATTATTACATGACCCAGAAGTGCCTAACGGACTTTATAGGGTTGATCGCCTGTTCAATAAAGGGGTGGGTGGTTAATCGATGTCTAGCAACAGAAACCTCCATTTATTAACTGTGTCTTCTAACCTTTTTATTTGATGCCGTTCTGCTTTTCTCGCTGACTAATTGAACAAAGAAAAACGTCCCGTAATTTTTAACCGATTCTGTGCTTCAATGTAATTACCGGGGGAAGGTGCTATCGCCTGTTTCCAATACTCAGCAGCTTGATCAAACCAAGCCTCCGAAATTTCCAAATTCCCCTGGTAGATGGCCTCTTCTCCTCGATCAGAATGGGTGATTATTATTTAACCCCCCCCTTTAGAACCGAACTCGGGGGTTTCCCGCCTCACACGGCTCGCGCAACTCTGTTACCAAATCTTCGTCCTTTGTTACCAAATCTTCGTCCTTTAAAAACTAAATAGGGATCATTTTCAAACTTCGAAGGAACTAAGAATAGTCAGGTTTATGATCTTACCTATTTCTAATAAGATCTTTTCCGTACTCTCGAAAAACAAGAGGGAAGAAGGAATAACCTCTTTCGATACTAACTACCCATTTCGATGTGGATTTTTTGGATGAAAAAAAAAAACTTTTAGGATTTGATACTACACCGTGGTCCGTCACTTATTCCTCTTTCGATCGCCTCTACCACAGAGACCCGTTGTGAGACTTTTTTGGTAGACCAATTTCATCGCATCGACCCGGATTTTCAATGACGAATCTTTACGGTGCTTTATTACTCAATTCAGTGAGTTATCCATGAGAAATTAGGCTATCGTTCTCCTTCAAACCCGGATTTATTTGAAAGAGGACGAATCCCGCAGCTCAAGAAAACTCAGGTTTGATAGTATACTTGAGGGAAGCCTTTTATAGGTTGATGTTTGATGAACCGGAAAATCCGAAAGCGCAGGTAGTCGCACGTGGTGACAGATCACAGCCATATTATTAAAAGCTTGTGGTAGAGAAGAATTCCGTTCTAGTGCTTGGAAGTAGTATTCCAAAGCTCTCGCATGTTTCCCATTACTTGTATGAATAAGACCTATATTATAAAGTATGTAACTCCGATCATAGGGATCAATCTCTAAACGCATGGCTTTGTAGTAGCTTCATAAAGCTTCTGCATATTCCCCTTCAGATTGGGCTGACATGCGTTACGGTCTCTTGTGAAAACAAGACCCGTTTCGAAACCGCACATGAGATTCTCAACTCATACGGCTACTCCCGCTGGATTCGTAAAAGGGGGTAACATTCGAGATGATCTAGGTTTTTCTACTCCCAAACCAAAATTAAGCGGGGGTTAGTGTTTCAGGAAACTGGTATCTAACCATCCTTCTCACAAAGAATTTTTTGAGACAGCTGTGTCAGCCCCTCACGGCGACGAGATTAGCAACAAGTCCTTTGTCAATTTATTCGTTCCCAACATTTCATTCTTTTGAGGGGCTACTCACTTTAGCAATCTCCGATGATTTTAGGGGTATCCAAGTTGCAAACGGGATGGAATTTTGTTGCCCCAATCACTTATGGTCGTTACCGCGACTTCAAAATTACTCTAAACAGGCAATATCTGTCGAAATCAGAAATTGACGGAGATTTTGTATTGCCAATTCCTCCATGTGGTGTCCGTCCCCTCCCCATGCTTACTCATGAAATTGCTATGTATTACACATCAAATTATGGATTTAACCTATCGCTTTCTCGATATGAAAATCCGTAGGATATAGGATTCATAATTTCAAAGGTTGCATGAATCGTGGATACGCGACCAAAGGGTTTGTTTGGTAACCGAAAGACACCTCAAAGAAATGTAGGTTTATTAAAACTTCAATTTATCCAACTTCTATGGAAGAATGGTAAATTGTTTACTTTATCGAATCGCACCATCCCTGTAGTATATAGAAGCTTCCCTCTCTCTCTTAGTGGTAGGTAGGGTTTGCAACAAAATATCTGCTATAATTGTGAAAGTTTTGTCAATAAAGTTGTCATTTTTTTGAGATCTAGGCGTAATCGATTTTGACTCCTTGCTCTTTTTCTGCACTTTACCTACGAGTGGTAAATCAATTGAAGTTACAAAAAAAAAAACAACTATGGTGATAAATATCTAATGTAGAAAAAGAAGTTTGTAAAGTGACAAATTGCGTTCAATTTAGTTTATCTTATCGATTTACAATCCAAAGACCAGATTTTTATCAATTACTAGTTGGGAAAGTAACTTGTCATTTCATTATTCAAATCTCTAAAATATGTTGGGGAAGTTGATTAATGACCCTTAGGAAGGGTGGCCGAGTGGTTTAAGGCGTAGCACCGGAAATGCTAAGTAGATTTATAGCTACCGAGGGTTCGAATCCCTCCCTTTCCTTTACCAAACTACCTCCTCCCTCAGGGTTGTCTTATTTTTTCCTACTATCAAAATTTAGTTAATTTGCGAATTCGAAAAATACGGGATAAGGTTGAGCTTTTAACTCAATCCTTTGGAGAGGTAAATACAAAGGATCATCTCAGTAGAAGCAGTAAGATTGATAAGATCCTGGTTTATAAGATATTTAGCTGAAGTGACGTGAAGATGTAATTTAGATAACTCATTGCTTACCAAATCAAATTGTCCAACAAGAGACTATTTATCCCTGAAGTAGGGAAATAGGGTTAGACTTTATATTATGCTCGAGAAAGTACCAAACTAAACCGAGATGTTTTTCTTATTTTCAGAATAATCTGCTTACTCAACCTTAGCTAATTTTTTTTTTAATGGGTTCTTTTTACAGAGATCTGCAAATTATTCAACTAGATTAAGAATTAAATGAATGATCCTTAAGCTTTGCGAGAGTAATACTCAACAACTAATAATTCATTTATATTCAAATTGATGGATTCTCGATTAGCAATACGATTAACTAATCCTGTTGGCCTGCCGCCTTCCGATAAGGCGAAGGTCAAGTGATCCGGTGTTTTATCCCCTACAAGGGATTTATTTCTCAGGGCATTAAAAGAAGTTGGTCGATTTCGAACAGTAACAAGATCTTTCGGCTTACAGCGATAGCTAGGTATATCTACAATACAATTATTTACTAAGATATGTCTGTGATTAACTAACTGCCTAGCGGCGGGAATAGTTGAAGCCATACCTAAGTGAAAGAGAACATTGTCTAAACGCATCTCGAGTAGTTGCAATAGTACTTGACCCGTTGAACCCCTAGTTCTTCTAGCAATACGTACGTATCTCAATAGTTGGCGTTCTGTTAATCCATAATTAAAACGTAATCTTTGTTTGGCCTCCAAACGCACACAGAATTGAGATATTTTTCTTGAATTTGATTGATCAGTAGTAACTCGAGCTTCCTTCAGGTTAGTTGTTTCACCCCCGCCCATAAACCCAGGTAAATTCTTTAGACGACGTATCATTTTCAAACGGGGCCCTCGATAGCGAGACGTAAAAACTCCTTTTCTGTAAAAATTTTATAATCAAATTGGAGGAAACACTTTAGTAGGCAAGTAGCGTTTATTTTATTATTGTTGGCGAGAGAACGAAACCAGTCTGGGTTGATAGCTGTGACAACCCTAACATGCGATTAGGGGCTAATAAAAAAATATTCAACTTGTGTTTAACCATTAGAGTACAAATAGGGAGAGGGTGGGAACCTTTTTCTTTGATAGGGGTATACAAGGAACTACGGACTACCGGCGATTTACCCTGTCACCGCTCTAGCATATCCATTTATATAAAAGTTTTGGTAAAAAAAAAATCAAATTGATTGACAAAGATATTGCTTCAAATCGTCTATTCGTATATACTCTTATAGTAGAAACTCAATTTTTGAAAAAGAAAAATGATTCTCCATTCACCAAGTGAAAAGTTGAATGACATGTTTTCTGTTAGATAATATACAGATAAAAAAATAAGAAAAAAAAAAGATGTGTAGACACCTACAAATTAGGTCACAATTCTAAATTACTTTGATTTACAATTAGCAAAAAGGCGTCCGCGTAAACTCATCATAGGCAGGTATATACACGCCATAAGTTCTCATACACATCTTTTCAGCTATAGCTTTAAATATTACTATATAAGATATAGTTCTATATCTATTTATTTACTGGGGCCTACAGAGTGGGGATATGGCGGAATGGTAGACGCAGCGGACTCAACCAGATTGAGCCTGGATATGGAGACGTATCAAGTGACAGCCCCCAGATTCAGGGGAACCTGGGATTATTTATCAGGCAATCCTGAGCCAAATCCAGTATTACTTGAATAAATTGAAATGAATTTAAGACGATGAAACAGGATAGGTACAGAGACTCGACGGGGGCCATTCCAACGAGAATTTTGTTAGTTACTAGTTCTCAAAATAACTGAATATATTTAAGTGTGTTTCTTTTTAACTGCACCGGTAAGATGGATAAGTATAACAATGAGACCCAGTACCTAGTAATTGAATTTCTAATTTTTTTTTTGTTTGACCTGGACGCGGACCCCCGCTTAGTTTCGACTTAGGGCCAGCATTAAACCACAGAATTATGATAATTTATGCTTGTACTTTCTAATTAATAGAACACTAACTAGACTCTTCCTATTGTGTATATAGGGCATAATAGTATATTACCTGCTGCAGCATCCCACTTTATTCTAATGAGAATTGTTTAACAGACAAATCGGTATAAAAGACTGATAACTTCGTGAATGGAGGTAGAGCCCCTCTCTACGCCCTCGATAAGGGTAAAAAGCAGTGGCGCAAGTTGCGGTAGAACGAAAATCCGTTGGTTTCACAAGACCGTGAGGGTTCGACTCCCTCTATCCCCAACAAGACGCTTCAGCTAACCCATTCCAGGTTGTGTGTATCCAAACAGTTTGTTTGGATACACAATCTGGGAACCACTTCAAGTTATTATATCCTTGGCTTTTCTTAAACAATTTACAATTGAGTGAGCCATTCAGGCTTTTAACACCCGTGACTGGCTCATCCAATTGAACTCCCTCCTTTCCTTTTTTTTAGTGCCTAAATGAGTTGGCCGAGATAGCTCAGCCGGTAGAGCAGAGGACTGAAAATCCTCGTGTCACCAGTTCAAATCTGGTTCTTGGCAATTAATAGATATAGTAGGTAAGCCAAATCTACTTACGATATTATACAAAATCTTCTCATTTCATGAAGAAGCTAACCAAGAAGCAAGAATTTTACCCAAATGTTGGGTAGGTTACTTGAGAACTACGGTAGTTGTTTGGTAACCGCAAGCAGCTTCAGTAAAAAAAAAACTGAAGAGCAAAGAAAAGATACGCCGATAAGTTTTCAGATGAGACCAATGCTTCTTTTTCTATACTTCATATAAAAAAAGTCATATGAATTAGAAGGCATCCTGTAATTCGTAAAAGTTGGGTACGACGTAATCTTTACGTAGAGGCCATCCCACCCAACTTTCAGGCATTAGTATACGTCTAAGATGCGGATGACCCTCGTAGATTATTCCCAACATATCGTAGGATTCACGTTCTTGAAGATCAGAGCTTTTCCAAACCCAGTAAACCGAAGGTATTTTAGGGTCGTTCCTTGGAACAAAGATCTTTGTACATACTTCCTCCGATTGATCTGGCTGATCTTGCACCTGTGTCAGGTAATATACACTGACTAGGGATCCTCCTGGCGATGAGTCGTAAGCACATTGAGACCGCAGGTAATTGAAACCGTAAGCATATGGGGCAACAGCTACAGACAACCAATCTTCCGCCTTGATCTGCAAAGTCTCTACACCTCTGTAATCAAAACCTAAGGGTCGATGGAAAAACCTATATTTAGTTGACCAAGCGGATAACCGACCCCGCCTCTCGATATTGAATTTATTTATACTAGTAGCGTCCATATTGACCGACACCCCTTTTTCCTCCTATCAATGTACCAAATCAGCTCTAGTTATTCGTTCCCTTCGAATGTTTATTTGTCCGACTTAAGCTTTCGAGAATTTTTCGAGAAAGTATTTGATAAGAGCTTCGTGTCACAATTAATTAATTCTTGATTATATCTCCCTATATGTATGCTAGGTACAAGGCGAAATCGATGACTTATTGTTGGGTATTTCGTTCGGGTGGGACGGGAGACCTTATCTATGAAACTTCCTCTAGCGATTTTCTTGCGTAGTTTTGTTACCGCGTCAATAATAGCTTCAGGCTTAGGGGGGCAACCCGGCAAATAGATATCGACGGGAATTAATTTGTCTACCCCGCGAACGGTGCTATAAGAATCCGTGCTAAACATGCCCCCTGTAATAGTACAAGCTCCCATAGCGATTACATATTTTGGATCAGGCATTTGTTCGTAAAGTCTTACAAGGGACGGGGCCATCTTCATAGTTACGGTGCCAGCGGTAACAATTAGATCTGCTTGCCTAGGACTGGATCTGGGTACTAGACCGTACCGGTCGAAATCAAACCGTGAACCAATTAGCGAGGCAAATTCAATGAAACAGCAGCTGGTTCCGTATAAAAGTGGCCACAAACTGGAAAGTCTGGACCAATTAGAGAAATCGCTCATATTAGCTAAAAAAATTGAATTTGATAAGCCCCAGTCTGAAAGGTTGGGCTCCACCGAGTTGAGGGGGATACCTACATCGCAGAGTTCGACCCCCTCTCCGCCACTTTTATCCGAATGTTTCAAAGTTGACACCATTCCGATGCTCCTTTTCGCCATGCGTGAACCAAACCAACAACTAATATAGAGATGAATATGATCACTTCAATGAAAGCAAGTAGTCCCAACTCTCTAAAAGATACAGCCCAGGGATATAAAAATATGGTTTCGACGTCGAAAACCACGAAAACCAAAGCAAACATGTAATAACGTATCTGAAATTGAATCCAAGCATCTCCCTTCGGCTCAATCCCCGACTCGTAACTCGTTAACTTCTCTGGTCCTTTTCGAGCGGGAGCAATAAATCCGGGAATAAAAAAAGCTAAATAGGGAATAGATATAGATACTAGTAAAAAAACCCAAAAGGAGTCATATTGGTGTAGCAGAAACATTAGCCTACTCCTTTTACCTTAATTCTTTCAATTCCGTTCTTTTTTTAAACCTTTGACAATAACATTGTATATTTTCTGACAAAAAAAAAATTGAGTGACTCATAAATCTGAACAGATTAGCTATAGATTTACAAGATCCAGCTAATTATTAATTGCATCAGAAAACTAACATAGAAATAGATATATGTATATTTCTATCTCAAAGATAAGATTTGAATGATTTAAGTTTGAGAGTATAGGTACTTAACTTAAATAAACGGCTTAGGCTTGATAAGCACGCCATAGGCCAACAAGCATTTCTATGAGCCTCCTATCTCTTTTCTTCCCCTGAGTTAGAATTAGATAGATTCTAATCGTAGATACTCGTGGTCATGTGGATCGGGGTATTAAAAAGTAAACGTCCTTTAACTTTTTGGTGAACCCAACATGCCGCTTTTACGGCGTCGGGTTCTACCCTCATTGGTTACCCCCATCTAATTGATAGAAGTAAGCAATAGAATATTGCCCAACCTATTTTCTTTATTTCAAAGAACAAATTTTTCTTTACTTTTAAAAACCAAAAATGAAAAAAAAAAAAAGAAATAATTGAAATAAGTAAACGATATCTTCTACACTCCAAAGTTCATGATATGAAGAACAGATGTAACCTGGGGTGCCCTACCACTTCATTTCTTGTAGCTTTGGATTATTAAACCATTAATCTCTTTCTTTTGATTACCCTGTCTATCATCACCTTAGTGGTATTTTGCGTTCTAAAATCATGAGTGATATGATAAATTCTCACGCAGAATTTTGCAAAAGTTGTTGGTTGTTGCCAAACTCCCTGGAGAAGCAATATCAGTGCATTTGTAAACGGGACGCTCTAGCGCTGAGGCATAGCCTACAAATTGTTTGATCATATATGAAAAAGCATCGTTGATATCAATTCACTTATGTCAAGCCATCAACTTCATTTTAACAAAGAGTGTCTGTGCAGCGCACAGAAAAGATCGAATATCTATGAAATGGTCAAACATGCAGTTGTATCTAGTTACTCTTTTGGTTATAATACTTCTATCTAGATATTAGTTACACCTCTTTTGATAAGTAAAGGTACTAAAAGAATAGTAGATAATAAAGATTAATAGCGGCCTACTTAACTCAGTGGTTAGAGTATCGCTTTCATACGGCGAGAGTCATTGGTTCGAATCCAATAGTAGGTACAAGTTACTAGATATTAATAGATAAGACTTACTAGATACCGTGATGAAGAAGTTGGTATCTAATAAGTCTTATTGTATATGAAATGGATCGAGGGTTTTTAAGCGTGGCATGTTTCTTTCGGATAGAGCAATAATCATAAGACTATCAAATCCTGCTTACTTTTCGGACTCATAAAAAGTCCGTTAAGCAGCATTTGAAGCTTCTAGTCTGGCCTTCGCTCTTTTAAATGTCAAGTTCGCTTCTATTACTCTCTTCTTCCCTCTCGCTTTAGCTGAGTCAGCCTGGGCCATCTGGAAAGCTCGGAGAGCTTCGTCGGGATCAATTTCGGTAGCTCTTTCCGCTTCGTTAACTAATATGGTTACCTGATTGTTTTCTATCATGGCAAAACCTCCCATCGGGGCCATTGCAGACCACTGCCCGTCGTGGCGTATCTTTAAAACTCCCATATCCAAAGCTGTAAGTAGTGGCGCGTGGTTGGATAGTATACCAATCTGACCACTATTGGTGGATGAAACGATTTCCCAAACCTCTGAATTCCAAACCATTCGATTAGGGGCCATTACGCGAAGATTAAGTACCATATCTATTATTGGCCCTCCGCTTGTAAAGCTGTAGCTTTTGCAGTGGCTTCATCGATATTTCCAACTAAATAAAAAGCTTGTTCAGGTAGATTATCCAACTCCCCAGAAAGAATCATTTGAAATCCCTTAATGGTTTCTGATAAGCGTACGTATTTACCCGGAGAACCGGTGAAAACTTCTGCTACGAAAAAAGGTTGCGATAAGAAGCGTTCTATTTTTCGAGCCCTAGCTACCGTCAGGCGATCTTCTTCGGATAATTCGTCTAGTCCGAGAATAGCTATAATATCTTGAAGTTCTTTATAACGTTGCAGAGTTTGTTTAACTCCCTGTGCTGTGTCATAATGCTCTTCTCCTACAATCCATGGTTGTAACATAGTCGAGGTGGAATCCAGCGGGTCTACAGCTGGATAAATACCTTTTGCTGCTAATCCCCTCGAAAGCACGGTAGTGGCATCCAAGTGTGCAGATGTCGTGGCGGGAGCCGGGTCGGTCAAATCATCTGCGGGTACATAAACAGCTTGAATGGAAGTTATTGAGCCCTCTTTAGTAGAAGTAATTCTCTCCTGCAACGATCCCATTTCTGTACCGAGGGTTGGTTGGTAACCCACGGCAGAGGGCATCCTACCCAGTAATGCTGAGACCTCTGATCCCGCTTGGACAAAACGAAAAATATTGTCAATAAATAGTAGTACATCTTGCTTGTTAACATCTCGAAAGTATTCCGCCATTGTTAGAGCGGTTAAGCCAACTCTCATACGAGCTCCTGGTGGTTCATTCATCTGACCATAAACCAGGGCCACCTTTGACTCCGAAATATTTTGTTCATTAATAACTTTTGATTCTTTCATTTCCATGTAAAGGTCATTACCTTCACGTGTGCGTTCCCCTACTCCACCAGAGACAGATACACCTCCATGAGCTTTCGCAATATTATTGATTGATTCCATAATAAGAGCCGTCTTTCCAACTCCAGCCCCACCAAATAACCCGATTTTACCGCCTCTACGATACGGAGCCAAGAGATCCACAACCTTTATACCCGTTTCAAAGATCGATAATTTAGTATCCAACTGAGTAAATGCTGGGGCGGGCCTGTGAATTGGAAAAGTCGTACTACTCTGTACGGGACCTAAATTATCTACAGGTTCGCCGAGTACGTTGAATATTCGCCCAAGAGTAGTTTCACCAACGGGAACACTAAGGGGGCCTCCCGTATCAACAGCACCCATACCTCTCGTCAAACCATCTGTAGCACTCATAGCTACTGCTCTGACTTCATTGTTACCCAATAATTGTTGGACTTCGCAAGTAACATTAATTTCTTGACCTGCTGGATTTTGTCCCTTAACTATTAGTGAGTTGTAGATGTTGGGCATCTCCCCCGGCGAGAAAGCCACATCCAACACTGGTCCAATAATCTGAGTGATGTAGCCCACGTTTTTTCCCACCAGTTCAGAAATTTCGAAAGATAGAGAGATGGTTTTCATAACTATACTATTTTGGTGTATTATCTTTATTTGATTATTGAATCGATAAAAATATGTGGTATTTCATCGTCTAGTGGTTGGTAGGAGAGAAAGAATCAATCATCCCCTTCCCTTTCCACCCATCGGCTTTTATTGGAAATCGTTTTAGAGATGTAACTATAAAAAAGTAAAGTGGAGGTTGGTAGAGAGTAAGCAGACTTATCCTTCATCTTGTATCCGATTGACTAGTTAGATCTGCGCCCCATCTATTAGATCTTAATTATTTGGGTGTGCGTCTTATTCTTTGACAAATAAGATTGACTATTATATATAAGGGATTAGGGGTTTTTCGGTTCGCAGTCTATCGAATAGTCTAACCGCGAAGAGATTACCAAGTCAATTAGGATAAGGTAGAATGCTGCTTTTTAGGCAGTTTTTACAATAAAACAAATTGATTAGTTGCAACCTGTATGAGACGCGGTATAAAATGATAACGTCCCATGAAATGGAGTTTTGATAGGTATTAAGTATCTTGACCTATATCCACGATGCGTTTCACATCGAAATACTCTACCTATGCCGAGCAGACCTCATCTTTGCAAGATTTACTAATTTAGTCATAGGGAGGAATAAACCCATGTCGCCACAAACGGAGACTAAAGCGGGTGTTGGATTTAAAGCTGGTGTAAAAGATTATCGACTGACTTATTACACCCCCGAATACAAGACCAAAGATACCGATATCTTGGCAGCTTTCCGGATGACCCCACAACCCGGAGTACCAGCTGAAGAAGCCGGAGCTGCAGTAGCTGCAGAGTCCTCTACAGGTACATGGACCACTGTGTGGACAGACGGGTTGACCAGCCTTGACCGTTACAAGGGCCGATGCTACGATATCGAGCCCGTTGCTGGAGAGGAAAATCAGTATATTGCATATGTAGCTTATCCCTTGGACCTTTTTGAAGAAGGTTCCGTCACCAACATGTTAACTTCAATTGTAGGTAACGTCTTTGGATTTAAAGCTCTACGTGCCCTACGCTTGGAAGACCTTCGAATCCCCCCCGCTTACTCTAAAACTTTCAACGGACCGCCACATGGTATTCAGGTTGAAAGGGATAAGTTGAACAAATATGGACGCCCCTTATTGGGATGTACAATCAAGCCAAAATTAGGTCTATCTGCCAAAAATTATGGTAGAGCCGTTTATGAATGCCTTCGTGGTGGACTTGATTTTACAAAAGATGACGAAAACGTAAATTCCCAACCATTCATGCGCTGGAGAGATCGCTTCTTATTTGTTGCAGAAGCTCTTTTCAAATCCCAGTCTGAAACAGGCGAGATTAAGGGGCATTACTTAAACGCTACTGCAGGTACATGTGAAGAAATGATGAAAAGAGCTGTTTTTGCGAGAGAATTGGGCGCACCAATTGTCATGCATGACTACCTGACCGGAGGGTTTACTGCAAATACCAGTTTAGCTCACTATTGCAGAGATAATGGGCTGCTTCTTCATATTCACCGCGCGATGCATGCTGTAATTGATAGACAACGAAATCACGGTATGCATTTTCGTGTATTGGCCAAGGCATTGCGCATGTCCGGCGGGGATCACATACACGCTGGAACTGTAGTAGGTAAACTAGAAGGAGAAAGGGAAGTCACTTTGGGTTTTGTCGATTTACTCCGCGACGATTATATCGAGAAAGATCGTGCACGCGGCATTTATTTCACTCAAGATTGGGTATCTATGCCGGGTGTAATCCCAGTAGCTTCGGGGGGTATCCACGTATGGCACATGCCAGCTCTAACCGAAATCTTTGGGGACGATTCTGTATTACAGTTCGGTGGAGGAACCTTGGGTCATCCCTGGGGAAATGCACCCGGTGCGGTAGCCAACCGAGTCGCATTAGAAGCTTGCGTACAGGCACGTAATGAAGGCCGCGATCTCGCTCGTGAAGGTAATGAGATTGTCCGTGAAGCTAGTAAGTGGAGTCCAGAATTGGCTGCTGCATGCGAGATATGGAAAGCTATTAAATTTGAGTTTGAGACAATTGATACGTTGTAAATAGATTTGGATTCAATAGATTTGACTTTTCGTATTCGTAACGTAGCTATTTTTTATTAGCGCCTGTTCTGCAACAGGGATGACCAGGAGTATGGGGCGAATTCAATATTTCCCCATACTCCTACTATACAATATACAGTAAAGTTGGTTCATCAATGGTGAAGCACATATTGAACATATGTGATCCAAGGGTTCGAATCCCTACCAACCCGTAGTGTTAGTCTAAATTTAGACCTAACGTTTTTCATGTTAGAAAAACCTTTATTAAGGTTAGTCCTATAACATATTGCTTCCTTCATTTTGTCGGATAATAGAAATTCATCACCTACAATATTATTAAGTTAATAGATAATTAGTTAATTGCTTATTTCATTTCTATATTGGGTCAATTCTATTGGATTTGGTACCAATTTGCTGATACAGAGTTTATGCGCAGTAAAGATTCGTCATATCTTAAAAAAGATGCATTAAAATTTTATTTCTCACTGAGCTATAATGGAAACAACAGATGAGGAGATTCTTACGTCTGTAACAAATTGGTTTGAAGATAAGCGCAAATTTGGCGGATTAATTGGAGCTTTCCTTGAAGAAGCTACGAGGGTCTCCGTCTCAGCCGAAAAAGAAAGAGAAAAGTGGATAAATGTTAATACAAATAAGGGATTATGGGCGCGATGTGATAACTGCGGGAACATGCTTTATGTGAAATTTTTGAAACAGAATAAAAGTGTCTGTGAAGAATGCGGTTATCATATTTCAACGAGTAGTATGGAAAGGATCGAACTTTTGATTGATCGCAACACATGGATTCCCATGGATGAAGATATGACTGCAAGAGATGTTTTAGATTTTTCCGACGAGGATTCCCACCGGAACCGGATAGCCGGTTCTCAGGATAAAACGGGTTTAACCGACGCCATTCAAACAGGTATAGGTTATCTAAATGGAACACTTATTGCCATTGGTGTTATGGACTTCCACTTCATGGGGGGAAGTATGGGTTCCGTTGTGGGTGAAAAGATTACTCGCTTAATCGAATATGCTACAGATAAGTCTTCGCCGTTGGTTTTGACTTGTGCTTCCGGGGGAGCGCGTACGCAGGAAGGAACGTTAAGCTTGATGCAGATGGCTAAGATTTCTTCCGTTTTGCAAATTCATCAAGTTCAGAGAAAATTGCTTTATATATCAATTCTTACCTATCCAACCACCGGAGGTGTTACTGCCAGTTTTGGCATGTTGGGGGATATTATTATTGCCGAGCCTAAAGCATATACAGCATTCGCGGGTAAAAGGGTAATTGAATAAACATTGCGTCAAAAGATACCTGATGGTTTTCAAGCAGCTGAGTCTTTATTTGAAAATGGGCTACTCGATTTGATCGTCCCGCGTAATTCATTGAAGGGTGTTTTAGGCGAAATCTCCGAGCTTTATTCATTAGCTCCTTATAAAAAAAAAGATTGAATTCGTTCCCGATCCTTATGTATCATCTTTTAAAATTAGTCACCTCTTACCCCTAACAACTCAATGAGAAGACAATTGCTATTTACATTTTTGCAGAATAAAAAACAAACTATTTGTTGGATCTCTTCTTTTTTGGATCGGCATACTCCGTTCCCGAACCACCCGCGAGAATGCATAAAATGCGAAATCCATTTTATATTATCTCAATGAAAGCTCGGTAAACTCTTTTCTTTACGGAAGAAAAAGACTATCATTAGATAGTAGAGAGAAAAGTGACGCAGAGCTATATTGTTGTATAAATAAACCTTATATTTTCCCTATTGCAATTGAGGTAATTTTCTAATGGCAGCATCTTATCTACCCTCCATCTTTGTACCCCTAGTTGGTTTGGTTTTTCCGGCAGTTACAATGGCTATCTCATTTCTATATATAGAACGGGATGAGGTCTTATAATTTTGTTTTTTCCTTTTGGAAACGTCGTAAGCTGCTCGGGAACTTTTTCTAATCTAATCACTTAAGATTAAGGGATAGCTTTAATACTTAATTGGTATGAGTTCTCTCTCTCTCGGTAGTTATCTTTTTATCCAACAACTTTAAGAAATGAATAAGAAATGAAGATGTTTCAATCAATCTATATCTCATTATTATTTTTATATGAAATGATATATAGGTTGATTATCTGTTCCCAAAATGAGGTACGTGTAGGTAATTAATTTGAAATAGATTTTGGTACTTTAGTACTAAACGCGAATATGTCAAGAGGAAACTAAGGTGATCGGCCGGAAGAAAAGAGATAGGGAAAGCAAAGTTGGTGACAATTTGGTTAATCTATTTATTATGTAATCTGTGAGGAAATAGTAATGAATTGCTGCTCCAAATGGATCCGAGTAGATTTTGTAAAAGGCTCCCGTACATTTGCTAATTCATGTTGGGCCTGTATCCTTTCCTGTGGCGCAACGGGTTTTCTATTGGTAGGACTTTCAAGCTACGTAGGTAGAGATCTAATCCCTGGACTTTCATCTGAACATATTGTTTTTATTCCACAAGGTGTTGTAATGTGTTTCTACGGGATTGCAGGCATCTTTCTCGGACTGTATCTGTGGTGTACTGCATTTCGGAACGTGGGGGGTGGCTACAATCTGTTTGACAAGCGAGAAGGATTCTGTTCTATCTTTCGGTGGGGCTTCCCTGGAAAGAGTCGCCGTATTCACATTCGCCTTGGACTAAAAGATGTGGAAGCTGTTGGTTTGGAAAGTCGGGAAGGCTTTTACCCCCGCCAAATCCTCTACTTGAAAGTTAGGGGTCGACAGAATATTCCACTAACTAGGATCGGTGAAGGTTTAACTTTAAGAGATATGGAAGAAAAAGCTGCTGAACCCGCCCGTTTCCTGCGTGTATCAATTGAAGGTTTTTAAATATTACTGACTCTATCTTATAACTGGACAGTTTAGAGAGGAATGCGGGGTCACCTAAGTGGCAGATAAAAAGGATAACCTAATTACAAGAATTCATCTTATTGATGTCATACTTAGCTTACTTCCTTCTGTTGATTGATAGATAATCCTAGTTAATTTGTGCGATTTCATTACTGAAAAATAAGGTTGTTCAACAATCTTTTAGTACTCCAGATCGTTCCCTGGATAGAGCTTATAAAGCTAGTAAGCAACTTTAGCCCTAAAGAAAAACTACTGGATTTTCCTCTAAATGAAGTCATTCCCTCCAATGTCGGAGGGATTTTTGCGGGCCACAACGGCGCCCACCAACAAGGCATTTAATAAGTCTAGATATCTAATATATTGTAGTCTCTTAGAGTATAGATTTAGCATATCTATTTTGGGACTGCAAGAAGATTTTCTATTTGTCCACGGAACAAAACTACTTGGATTACTTTCAATTACAGTTGGGTGCTGCCGTTGTGCAACTAATTCTTTGACAAAAAATTGTTTAAATATGTCTAACTTTCCAAAAACGTCCCTCTTTCAAGATATTTATTTGAAATTTCGACAAAATTGTTACACGGATGGCAAAAGCGTCAATAGACGGATGAAGCAACTTACCTCTTCAGGAGATAAGAAACAGAAATTGGAAAATGACTTTGACTTTGCAAAAGCAGGCGTTTCTTATAGGTTTAAGAATATAGAGAAAATAAATAGGAAATTAGCTTGGATTGAAGCGGCTGTAAATCACTTCAATATCAAGAGAGCATCTCGTTATGGAAACTTTTCTCCGCCTCAAAATACTAAAAAATTGATTGAAAAATCATTTGATCACGGATCGGCATTTCCATCCGCCTATGAGTCAATTAGTCTGGTACCCCGATCGGTCACTCGCACCTTATCCAGGTTTAGGGCGGAATTGACAGATAACTCAAGTATGTTAGTCCATAATGATTTCGACTTATCTAAAAACCAAGCATTAGTTTCCCTTCAATATGTTGGTTTCTTTCTGTTTTTACCCCTCACAATTCCAATAAGTATCAAATTCTGGTTTCTAGAGTCTTGGATTAGAGGTTGGTGGAACATCAATCAAACTCAAGTTTTTATCAACCCCCTTCAAGAAGAAAAAGCTCTGAGACAGCTCAGAGAAGTGGAAGCATTACGCTGGTTAGATGATGCGACTAAACATTTTGTAGATCCGCAGTTGCAAAATTTCGATGCAAATGCGTATGACGATACAATTCAATTGGCGTTAATGTATAACGAGTTTAATATTCAGCTATTGCTACAGTTAATAACCGATGTAATTAGTATTGCCATCTCAGCTTTATCGTTTATGGCGGGTCGAAAAAGACTTGCGGTTTTGAATTCCTGGATTCAGGAGTTGTTTTATAGCTTGAATGACACGATGAAGGCGTTCTTGATTCTTCTAATAACTGATTTATGCGTAGGATTTCACTCGCCCCATGGTTGGGAAATAGTCATAGGCTCCATTTCTAAACATTTTGGCTTGGTTCCAAATAAATATGTAATCTCTCGCCTCGTTTCAACCTTTCCAGTTGTTTTAGATACAGTATCTAAATATTGGATTTTTCGTCATTTGAATCGTGCATCTCCCTCAATTGTAGCAACTTATCATACAATGAGTGGGTGATAAACATTTATTTATTGGAATTTGTATCTAACAAGCTAGACTAATTCACTATTTAGTTTAATTGCCCCCCCTCCCATATGGTATCCGCTAAAAACTAGTTGAATTTTTAAGAATGAAAAGAATTAGAACGAGATAATGTTGTTTGCTGGCAAGCGGTGTCAACGTATGACCCGGTTGTAAAAAGACTTGAGACTAATCATCAATCTATGCAAAGAAGAATTACGAATAATTGGATGAAAAGTTGTTGGATTTTGTCACTTGCACTAACGATTGGTTTCGCTGAATTAAATTGCCCATCTGTATCAAATGCATATCCGATTTTTGCGCAACAGAATTATGAGAATCCCCGAGAAGCGACGGGACGTATTGTGTGTGCCAACTGTCATTTAGCCAAGAAACCTGTGGATATTGAAGCCCCGCAATCCATTCTTCCTGATACTGTCTTTGAAGCAGTTGTTAAGATTCCATATGATACGTAGATAAAACAAGTACTTGCAAATGGGAAAAAGGGTGGCTTGAATGTTGGCGCTGTCCTCATTTTGCCAGACGGGTTCAAGTTGGCTCCTTCTAATCGAATTCCAGCCGAAATGAAAGAAAAATTGGGGAAATTATCGTTTCAAACTTACCGTCCCGGCAGAGAAAACATAATTGTCGTAGGACCACTACCGGGCAAATTATACAGCGAGATTCTATTCCCAATTCTCTCACCGGATCCTGGTACTGACAAAGAAGCTCATTTTCTCAAATATCCTATTTATGTTGGAGGGAATAGGGGGAGGGGGCAAATCTATCCAGATGGAAGCAGAAGTAATAACACGGTTTATACTGCTTCGGCAGCAGGAAACATAAAGAGGATTGCTCGTAGAGAGGGAAAGGGTGGATACGAAATTACTATCGAGGAGTCAGCCGAAAACCGTGAAACAACCGATATTGTACCTCCCGGTCCCGAGCTCATAGTTTCGGAAGGTGAGTTCGTCAAGGCTGATCAGCCGCTGACTAGTAACCCCAATGTTGGGGGATTTGGTCAGGGAGAAATTGAAGTTGTACTCCAAGACCCGTCGCGTATTCAAGGTCTCATAGCTTTTTTTGCTTCCGTTGTATTGGCACAGATTTTTCTCGTGCTTAAGAAAAAACAGTTTGAAAAAGTGCAGTTGGCAGAAATGAATTTCTGATTGCCTACTCTTTTCGGTTTTTCGTCTTTCCCTCGGCTAAATAATTCGTAATTTTGTATGAGAAAAGAGTTTTTAACTCCTCGATAGTCACACGTAAAGTATTGACTTAATTGCATCAACTTTTTATTTTCATATGGACGCATAGAAATGAAACACTATTGACAATGACAAAGTCACGCGCATTCTCTTTCTTTAACTTAATCGGATGATTTCTCCATCGACCCGTTCCCTAGTTCGACTCTATCAAGCCTGAACTGGGGCACGGAATATGCAACGGTAGGTAGTAGTATCTAAATCACAGATTAAAGTGAATTGAAAAAAAATTGCTACTGGATACCAGATAGGGGTAAATCGAAGAAAAACCACATTTATTAGTTTTTCAACAAGCTGTAACTGAAAACTTATGGGTTGATACCGTTCTATCTACCAAACTTTTTTTTTTTATCTATGGCGCTTAAAGAATTCCCCCTAAACCATAGTAATAGATGTCATATTAAATAGGAAAAATAAAATAATGATTAAAAAAAAAAGAGAGACAGAGAGAGAAAGCTACCCTGCTTAGGCCTCATATCCAGTTGATAATCCCACTCGCATCGACCTTTAGCTTCTTGAGTAAGAAGGGGTCCCTCTGGACGGCTGCCTTAGGCGTAAGCACATAGAGGACACGCCTCCTAAAGCCACTGGTGAGATCCTGCACGCACCACTTTGTGTTAGACGTAACTAATAGCAGGGCTACAATAGATAAGACATAGATGCTCCCATTCTTGATCTCGATAACGATCTTATCTCCCGTAACGAGCTTCTTGATCATCGAGCATTGGGCGTCGTTTACCTTAAGGGGTATATCCGGCAACGTAATAAGCAGTTTATCCTGCACAACCTTCATCTCAAACCGATTCGTTAGCCTTAATATGTCTAAGGCACAGGCCGCATCCCCTAGTATATACTCGAGCAGTTGCACAAACGTTGACTTCCCGGTAGCCCCGGGTCCCCATAGGTATAAGAAGAACTGCTCACTGCTATCATGCGTAAATAGGAGTCATAGATAGGCCCTTAGCACGTTCAGTTTGAGTGGGTTACCATCTGTTAGGCTAAGTAAGAATGTCTTATGCGCGTTAGTAAGCTGTACACCTATGCATAACATGATACCACATTGGTTGAAGGACCACAACCCAGGCTCTGTGGGTAGCAACCTCCTCTCGCAGCCCTCAACCACCAGGAGCCCGTTGAGGAAATGGGCGCCCTTGAGGGGTTTTGGGGCCTTGTAGAGCCGCATCTTAAGGCATTCTTCCATTAGCCTTCGGAACTGCAGCGCCCCTATCCGCTTCCTATTCATGGGGGTCTCCTTCCCCTTTCTCTGGGCCAATGCGGCCTCTATGTCGTTCATGATCTCGTAACAGGCGCCGTCATGGGTTGACCAGTGCCCGTCCGCATACTTGTACCATTCCTTCTCGGGCAGCCTGTAGATCCACTTAGCAGATAGCATTTGAACGATTGCCTTGCTCATGCTCTCCTCTAATGACTCCCCTCCGCTGAGCTCTTGCCCTGCCCTCTCCTCGATCCTCTTATCCAGTATGTTCAACAGGTCATTCTCTTTATTGGCCTCTAATGGGGGTTTGCAGAGCACGCGGGCTTGGAACCGCAGGGGGTATCCCTATCCAACGCCCTATTCTCCCTTACCTGCTCGTAGAGGCTATTCCACCTGCTCCCAAAGGGTATCAGCTCTCTTATCTTGGGGGGCTGGTATCCTCCTGGTACTGGCATCAGCGGGATAGGCAGATCGGACAGCATTGCTAGAGGGGTCCATTGGAGGATGCCCCTCCCTGGGCCGATGATCGTGATCCTCTTGGACAGGAAATACTCCATCCGTATCCCAGCCCTACTTATACAGCTCCCGGTGGTGTCCTTTCTAAGGCCTTTGCCCCATATGTGCAGTCCTCCCGAAGGTGTCTTTTCAATGCTAAGTCCTGGGTATTCCAACAAGGCCTCCTTGATAGACAGCGCAAGGTTGGCGTTGTCGATGTCGAGGATCCCTATCCTCTCGAATAGCGATCCAGCCTCTACGCCGATGGAATCACAATGGCATGGGGCGCTAAGCGCGCGTTTGTCGGGTATTAGGTGTGCTAGCTGGACCTGTGGGTCATTGGAGATCCGTTGCTTGCCGCGTTGGTAGTAGAGCTTGGATCCCTGCATGAGTAGGTCAAGGACAGCAACCCCTTCGTTTTTGGACAAGGGTACGAAAAGGTAAGAAACTAATGGTGTGGAACACCGCAAAAAGGATAAGCATATAGGGAACAAGAGAAAGAATAGGGTGATGTGGTAGGGAGATTGAAAACCGACTGTTTACTCAAAAGATACGTCGTATAACTACCATACCAATGAGGCTCTTACGTCGGTCGATGGAGAAAGCATAATTAATTAAATAACTCACCGATCCGCCTTTATATTATTAAGATATATATATATATTGAATCGTTTTTTTCTTCTCCTTCTTTAGAGAAAAAGAGAAGAAAAAGGAAAAATTCGCTTGTAAAATTCAACAAAATGTTATTAATCAATTTTTTTTTTTTCAAGGAGACGACCCCAACCCTGAGTAAGCCCCGTAAGAGGATATGCCTAACAAACCTATCACAAGTGTACCGGCTGCAGTACCTACCAACCACAGGGGAATCCTTCCGGTGGTATTTGTCATCTGTGACACCTCCTTGCCCTCTACTTCTTTGGCTTCATCATCTGGTCTTGACTTGAGACATTAACAGTCATAAATAACTTATTAAGGATCTTAATTTTCCCTTCAAACAATTCTTTTTTAGTTTCTAATTGAAAAAGTAATTAGGAAATGGAACAGCGAGTACGAAAATCAGCAATAATCCCCGGTAAAGGCTTGTACGATTCAACTCTACACTCTGTTTATTTGGATTCGGTTGTGTCGTAAATTCGGAGCTCACTAAAAACTATCTTTGAATGAATTGCATAGCTGATATGGACCCCAAAAAGAAAACTGTAGGGATAGCTAAGCCATGAACGGCTAACCACCTAACAGTGAAGATCGGATAAGTTTTATCTAAAGCCGTTGATTTCTCCTAAAAGAATTTTGTGAATGCGTCGACCTGTTCCAGCGAATCAAAGCGGCCAGTTACCAAGGGAACCTCTTGTCGGCTCTCTGAAAAGTATTCGTTTGGGCGGGGGCTTCCAAAAACATCGTAAGCTAAACCTGTACTAACAAATGGCCAGCCTGCAATAAACGGGGAGGGTATGGTAATGCTGTGGATGACCCAGTATCAAATACTAGTAATGATGTCAGCGAAGGGGCGTTCTCCTGTATTCCCAGACATGTTCAGCTCCGTATCTATCTATATCTATCTTGTAAAAAAGATTGTTTTCCGAAAAAGAAAAAAAAAAGAGGTGAGAGATGAAGAATCTAACAGTAAACCTTTTCGTTTTCGAATGAGATCTAACCCTAATTGGGTTGTCAGTATTATACCCAGGGTATATACAAAATATACTGGTTTAGTATAGCTAGTCCATCTTTAATGCGGCAAGGTCACTTCTTTGCCAAGCGGGGGGAGGGTTCCGGTACTGACAACGTTTGAGTGGTTGACTACATCTAGACCAAACTAATTGGGGGCTAGGAGGCCTTGGCTGGTCTCATACTCGTACGGCGTATCGTTTTGCGGGCGCGCGTATTCTCTTCTCATGCCTGTTTCATTTAAAATCTTGTATTAGTCTCTCGGTATGCCTAACCAATTACTAATTTCAACTTGATTTCAACCTATTTATAGGTCAAATACAAAATGACAGTTCTTTTGGGGGAATTGCCCTCGTTACAAAAAGAGGGAAGTGTTTTTCAAGCAACTAGTAATTCATCCATTAACGAGTAATAAATGCTAAGGGATCGCTTACCTGATATATCAAATAAGTGAAACATAGTTTTAATAAACAAGCTAAGTTGATGAGTTTAGATCAATTAATAGTAAATTACCAAATATATCGTAGTAATTAATCCTAGCGTAACAAAATTGAGTAAACAGTTTTGATTTGGTAAGTTCGAGTGATAAACTACTCAAAGAAATCATATATTGTATAATAATCTATCTGTTTGCTAATTTAGTATTCAAATTTATGTTCACCTTCTTAAGCTATTTTGCCCTTTTGGCGTCTCTTTTAATTTTGACCTTAGTCTTATTTGTGGGATTAAACAAAATTCAGATTCTGTGACTTATCAGTATCACCTAAAACAAAGATAGGGGGGCAAAAAAGGGGCCCTGACGGGGCCTACTATTTCATTGCACTTACCAATTACTATTTGGTTGACGGAAAAAGAAACTTTGGGAAGTTTGATAAGTATTCAAATCAAATATCTATAAACTAGAATGGTTGAAGCATCACTATCGGGAATTGTGTCGGGTTTGATTCCCATAACTTTAGCTGGATTATTTGTAACCGCATACCCACAATATCGGCGCGGCGATCAATTAGATATTCGATAGATTTTATTAATTGTCGCATCTAAAACACCAGTCAATCTTTTTATTTAGTTAAGTTATAAATATCATTCTAAAGGATTTATTTAGAAAACTTTACTACTTCATCATTTTCAAAATTCGTCGGAAAACGCTTATTTATCTAAAAAACGGAAATGCGGGGTTGTTTTCACACCCAAAGATGCTGTTTCCATTTCCTGAATATCTTATATTCACTCCATTTTATGTTCTTCACTCGGTTAAGTAGTAAGCACGCCCTGTAGGATTTGAACCTGCGACATCGGGTTTTGGAGACCCGCGTTCTACCGGACTGAACTAAGGGCGTCCCCTTTTTCGGGGTAAGTCTGTTATTCAAAAGAGATAGGGCAGTTTCCTTGCTCACTGTGCGATCAGGAAGGAGCAAGAGATCCTGTATTTCTCAAGAGTAGCAATAGACTCCTTAGGACAAGAAGCCTTATTATCAAATCTTGATGCACAAATTAAGAATAGGGATGACGGGATTTGAACCTGCGACATTTTGTACCCAAAACAAACACGCTACCGAGCTGCGTTACATCCCTATTAATATTGATTCTGACTGATATTGCTCATCTAACGCTGTTTAATTCACTTTATTATAGCTGCTAACTTTAGATATCGGCTACCAATAAAATAGAACTGCTTCTCGTTTTCTCAATAGATAGTTGTCTATTATCAATCCGTCTATTTGTTCTTTTTTTTTTTTTGAAAGGTTTCTTTTTAAGTTAGAAATAATTGATTTTTAAAAAAGTAGAAAGAAAAGAGAGAAGGGAAATCAAGACTAACAGCTAGAAAACTAAAAGATTAAGAAGAAGGAGTAGTTTTAATGCAACACGTGAAGATATATCTCTCTACGGCCCCTGTTGTAGCTGCAATATGGTTTGTTTTATTAGCTGCTTCCCTAATAGAAGTCAACCGTTTCTTTCCCGACGCTTTGTTATTTCCATTTCTTTGACCAAAAGGACGACTTACAGAGGGATCAGACAAGACAATAGAGAAATCCGATAAATTTCTGTCTTAGAAGCAAATAGAGTGTAACCAATTGAGGGATAGGCTGAAATCTAGATTTTCTTGAAACTCCGTGAGTAGTCCGGTCAAATACATTTAGATCTACTTATTGGCCCCCCCCCCTAATTCTTTCCCCAAAAAATTCTATTATTATTATGACGCAATTGATTTTATGACCAAGAAGAAAGACGCCAGAGTAACCATTGCCTTAGCGTGTACAATCTGTACTTCCAAAGAGGTTGTCGATAAATCTACGGGTATGTCTCGATATACCACGCGTAAAAATCGTCGTAACACACCTACTCGGTTGGAATCAAAAAAATTCTGTGTTTGCTGCCACAAACATACTTTTCATAAGGAACTAAAGAAATAAATTGTCCTTTTGAGTAATCAATATTATTTTGTATTAGTAATCTTAAAAAAAAAAAAAAACTATTACGAATAAATTTAAACAATCTCTCCGTAGACGTTCCCCGTCTATTCGATCTGATGAATATGTAGATTATAAAAATACTAGCTTACTTCGTCGATTCATCGGTGAGCAGGGAAAGATCCTATCGAGACGTATGAATAGGCTGACTTCTAAGCAACAGCGTTCGGTAGCTACCGCGATAAAGAGAGCTCGTATCTTAGCTTTACTGCCCTTTTCAAAAAATGAGAATTAGATAATTTAATTCTGGTCAATTTCTGAATTTGGAGACTAATAATTTCTCGCAAAATAGATTTCATTGAAGTTCAATCAAACTGATGTCTACAAAATAGCCCATCGCCTACAAGACAGTCCGTTTCTCTGGTTATCTTTTCTTTCTATCTGCAATAGATACGCAAATTAATACGTGTTTTTGTTATTTCTGGCCTCTCCGCTTAATCCGGAGAGGCTTACAGCTGGAGGATGTTAATGCCCATTACTGCTAATTTTTTGTATCATGCTTGAAAAACCGTAGGCATCTAAAGTAGCTACTTGCGCAAGTACTCTGCGATTTAGAAAAACTTGATTTTCAAGCAATTTGTGAATCAATATACTGTACGTAGTTCCATTTTTCCGCGCTGCTGCATTAATTCGAACGATCCATAGACGACGAAATTCTCTCTTTCGATTGCTTCTATCTACATAAGCATAAGCTAATGCCTTCTTCTCTTGCTGACTCGCTGCTCTAAATAATTTTGAATGAGCTCCCCGAAATCCGGATGCAAAACTGAGAATGCTTTTGCGATATCTCCGAGATATAGATCCTCGTTTTACTCTGGTCATTATAGTATAGCCTCACAGAAAATTAAGTCTTCGTCTAAGAAGTCCATTTATTCCCAGTCCCCGCTATTTTCTTAATTCAATTTCTTGTTTTAATATCTCCATCTCTTTTTTGATATTTGAGGTTGATTATAGAGAAATATCTATTTAGAAAAATCGATATGCTATGTCACACCAAAATTTATCTCTACGTTAAGTAGATATCAAAATACTAAAGATATATCTTTTAGCAACACCATATTTAATGATATACCAAGGTTTTCATTTCTTAGAGGGTGCAAATAGTTGCTTCATAATTATCACTAATTTGGTCATTTGCAACAAGTTGTCGTCTTTTTATCCAATGTTATAAGTAAGAATTCCGGTAGCTTTTGCTGCCCCGACTTTCCCTCCCGCAACTATTCTAGTATTCGGTATAGTTTGGATATTGAATCCTAATATCTGTATCTATTAGGAGACAGCACATTGTACCGAAGATAATTTGGTTTCCGATGTTTCCGTGGTAAATTAATTACGACAGTCGGGTCCCCCCTATATACCGGAGCCTAAGATTTCCCAGCGTTAGAAAAACAAGATTGCTGTTGGCGGGTCGCGTGATCCCCAATACTTAACTCATCCCATTAAATAAATTGGGCGATCTCATCTCCCTTAGTTGTTTCAATAGTAATCATATGTATAGTAACGATATTTTAGATTGAGGGTTGGTGGAGCAACTGACCCCCGTCGCCATGGCAAAGAGATTGGCAAGGAATATATAGATGGCTTGATACCACTTGCCCAGTTTCGCTTGATAACTCAACTTTATCATTATCGATTGGTTTTTGTCGTCCCAAACCAAAATGATCGGATTTGCACCGATTCAGACCACGAATTCCTATTCTTATTTTGTTTTCATCAAAATAGATGGATTATGGATTTACCTCTATTTCACTCGGAGGATTATCTTACAAGATTACCCCTTTTAGTGTTTGAAGTTCTCGATCCAAACAGGTCACACATACACCCTAGTACACACTCCTCTCCGTTGGGGGCATCCTCGAAGAGCGGGAGATTTTGTCCCACTCTTCAGCTGTTGTCTCGCTTTTCTAATAAGTTGTTGATTTGTCGGCACGTTCAAAGACGTAAATATCTCATTTGGTTCAAACTATTCTCAACCATTTGGAGAATTTTGTTACATGGTAGTATCTAATACTCAAAATCTCTATGATTGTTTTTTAAATAACAAAAAGAAAATTTGAAAAGATTACTTTTGAATGGATTAGTAACTAACTGGACGGCTAGAGTTGAGACTACAAAAAAAACTTTTTGAATAAAAGAGATAACCCCTCTCTAAATTATTTAGAGACTATTTTATTTCTGACGTGTTTTCCAACGCTACAAGGTCCGCGACGCCATAATCCTGGGCTTCTTCTGCTGACGGGAAGACATCTCTTTCCGTGTCTTCAGAGATTATCCATAGAGGTTTGCCTGTTCTTTGAGCATAGACTTTGGTTATGCAATCGCGGAGTTTTGATGCTTCTTCTGCTTCCATAACGCATTCTCCAGCTTGTCCATCGTAATATGAACTAGCGGGTTGATGAATCATTACCCTAATTAGATGACTCTAATTAAGTACAACCGTACAGGCAATTTTTTTTTTTTGCATACGGCTAGACTATGGACTAACAAAGTCTGTTCGAACTAGTAGTTACCCATAAACCTTTTGTCTAATAAGCTTAGAAAAGAAAAAGTAACTTTCTCTTTCTGTTGCAGAATCTCCCCCAGCTGGGTGTGGAAAAGATATTACGAGATTAGACCATCCTTTCTATCAAACGTATTATGATGGTTCCGTTGCTGCGCCCGCCGCGCCAGCAATCCCAGAGTTTGCTATATATACTCTCGATTGATAACGAGATTGGCATCGCTTCAGTTCTAGAATTACGAACTTCATTTTTTCTCTTAGTTTTTATACAAAATTTGAAGCTTAATAAAATATGTAAATTCAACATTTCATGCAATCTATGACGCTAAAATAGATTGACTTCGATTGAAATCTACTAGAAGTTAAAGAACTTAGCTTAATTAGCTTTGCATCCTCAGCTTTCCAGTATTTTGTAGTTGAACGTTTACAAGAGGGATAGCTAAGTAGGAATTGCCATGCTATTGTTACCTCAATTAGGCGAAGGCAAGATTCTAATTCACACAGATCATTGGCGCCAAGCGTGAGGTAGTGCTATACGTCTAGTAATTTCTCCTCCAGCCAAAATAGAAGATCCCATCGAAGCAGCTAGTCCCATGCAAATAGTATGTACATCTGGTATGACAAATTGCATTGCGTCATAAGCGGATATTCCGGCTAAGACCGCCCCACCCGGTGAATTTATATATGAGTACATATCTTTGGCTTGATCTTCCCCATTTAAATACATCATGATGCCGATAAGTTGATTTGCAATTTCGTCATCGACCTGCTGTCCCAGAAAGAGAAGTCTTTCTCGATAAAGCCGGTTGATTGGAATAGGTTTCTGCAACTACCACTCTACTGATCCCCCTCCCTAGAACCGTATAGGTATTGTTAAATACATACGGCTCCGGTAGCTTTCCCATGGAATGAGTTGAATAAATTAGCTTATACCACCCACACCAGCGCTATTGGTTCAAGTCTGTCTCAGTTTTCAAACAAAACATATTGAACCGCTTCATAACTAGTGATCGGTGAATTCACTCTAGCGTGTTCGCTTTTCCCTCTTGCACCAATTCTTTTCTGTTTGTTATTGAGTCCTTCTCTTCTAATGTGTAGAATCTTTAGGTTCATTTTCTACCCCGGGGTAGTGAGTTCCGATCACCATTTGTACATACAGAACGAATAGATTTCCTTCCCCTATAATTAACCCACACATTGTGGATGTACTCATAAAAAAAAATATCTTTTTTTTCAACGTTCCAATTATTATTTCACATCATTTTGTTTAAATCTGATAAGTAGAGTTGAGTAATCGGAGCCTAAGTAATCTGTTTCTTCTAACTAGCCGTGGATTCTAACGACTACCAAATCTATTGACAGATTTCTCTCACGCATTCAATCACTGAGAGATTAGTCAATTTCAAGCGAGATGTAGACAAATCAATCGGGTAGGAGGTGGCGGAAACGGTCTCCGTCCGGCTCGACACACCTGACAAGTCGCACTATACGTCAACCCGAGCCGCATCCTCTTCCCCAGGGAGACGAAAGGGTACCTTTGGAACACCAATTGGCATATAAAAATTAGTGAAAGAGATTGCAATTACCTCCGAATTGGAGACGTAGAAGCCAAATTAAGAATTAGCTTACTCTCTATTATAACACGTTCGACAAAGATGGCGTGAGCAAAAAATTCGTGTTTTTTTTTTGCAGATATTAATAGACTATGATGGGACCAATCTCTACGTTGTTATATAAAGTACGGGAATGATAAAATACCTATGCCTTCATCTGTTCCTTAAAGATAAAGAATTTGTTTATCTTATAATATTTATTATTTGTCTCGTATAGACAGCAAGAGAATAGGTGAAGCACGAGCAGAGAGCTGCTTCTAATCATGAATCAAAAAGTTGACTTGTAGATGTAGATTTGGCACGACAATTATTATTCCGTCGTCTATTTCTAACTTATAGAGCAAGCCTATATTGCAAGAAAGTTACGTAGTGGTCTCAATATCCAAGAAAGGGGTTTCTCACGGGTTTGCCTTGGTATCGCGTCCACACTGTTGTATTAAATGATCCTGGTCGTCTTATTTCTGTGCATCTGATGCATACTGCTTTGGTATCTGGCTGGGCGGGTTCAATGGCTTCATATGAATTAGCTGTTTTTGACCCATCGGATCCCGTTCTTGATCCTATGTGGAGGCAGGGTATGTTCGTCATCCCGTTTATGACTCGCATTGGAATAACAAAATCCTGGGGAGGTTGGAGCATCAACGGGGATACTGCAACAGATGCGGGTATATGGAGTTACGAAGGAGTAGCGGCGGCTCATATAATACTATCCGGTTTGCTGTTTCTAGCCGCTATCTGGCACTGGGTGTATTGGGACCTAGATCTCTTTCGCGACGACCGGACAGGAAAGCCATCACTGGATTTACCAAAAATATTTGGAATCCACTTATTTCTCTCAGGAGTAATTTGCTTCGCGTTCGGGGCATTTCATGTAACAGGTTTATTTGGACCCGGTATTTGGGTATCGGACCCCTACGGATTAACCGGAAAAGTAGAACCTGTAGATCCAGCTTGGGGAGCCGAAGGCTTCGACCCATTTGTACCGGGCGGGATTGCCTCGCACCACATAGCAGCGGGAGTCTTAGGTATACTAGCTGGTTTATTTCATCTAAGTGTTCGTCCTCCCCAACGTTTATATAAAGCTCTACGTATGGGAAATGTCGAAACCGTGTCATCTAGCAGTATTGCTGCCGTATTTTTTGCCGCTTTCGTAGTTTCCGGAACGATGTGGTATGGTTCCGCTGCCACTCCGATCGAATTGTTTGGCCCTACTCGTTATCAGTGGGATCAAGGGTACTTCCAACAAGAAATAGAAAAACGAATACGATCGAGTGAAACCGAAAATCTTAGTTTATCTCAAGCTTGGTCGAAGATTCCCGAGAAATTAGCCTTCTACGATTACATCGGCAACAACCCAGCCAAAGGTGGATTGTTTAGGGCAGGTGCAATGGATAATGGTGACGGGATAGCCGTTGGTTGGTTAGGTCACGCTACTTTCAAAGATAGGGAAGGTCACGAACTCTTTGTCCGCCGTATGCCAACTTTTTTCGAAACATTTCCCGTAGTCTTGGTAGATGCCGAAGGCGTTGTGAGAGCTGATGTGCCATTTAGAAGAGCGGAGTCAAAATACAGCGTTGAGCAAGTTGGTGTAACCGTAGAATTCTTCGGTGGTGAATCGGGTGGTGCTAGTTTTACTGATCCTAGCACGGTGAAAAAATATGCTAGGCGCGCCCAATTAGGTGAGATTTTCGAATTTGATCGCGCCACCTTAAAATCCGATGGTGTTTTTAGAAGCAGTCCGCGGGGTTGGTTTACTTTTGGCCATGCCACATTTGCTCTCATTTTCTTCTTCGGTCATATTTGGCACGGTGCTAGAACCCTGTTCAGGGACGTTTTTGCTGGTATCGACCCCGACTTGGACGCTCAGGTTGAATTTGGAACATTTCAAAAAATAGGGGATCCAAGTACTAAAAGACAAGCTGTTTAATTTTTTTTTTCTCATTTATCTTATCAAGATACTAACTGCGGTCTAAGGTCTAATTGAAAAAATTAAATGACTTGCTAAAAGCAAAAATAGTACTAATTCTTAATTTTCCTTCAATAAAGAAGTAACTTGGCTTAATTAAGTAGTTTTCAATATCAATAAATCGGAGTTAAGGGGAAAAGAGGCAAATTTAGGATAATTCTAAGTTTCCTCCCAAATAATTAGTATGAGAGATTTCTATATAATATCACAATTACGGCCGAATCCATGGAAGCACTGGTTTACACATTTTTGTTAGTAGCAACTTTAGGTATAATATTTTTTGCCATTTTCTTTCGGGAGCCCCCCAAAGTACCTAGCAAGGGGAAATAAAAAGCTCTCTTCAATCTTAGTTTCTTTTTTCTCAATTAAGAAAAAAACAGATTTTGTTGCATCAACAAAATATTTAATGTAATGAAATTCTGGTTGATCAGAGACCTCCCTTTTTACTACTGCGAAGGAAGGTCCACTAATCTAACTAATCTTCATGTTCCTCAAAAGGGTCTCTAAGTTCTTTGGCTGGTTGACCAGAAGCGGTATACAAAGCGTAACCGGTGAGGCTAACAAGTGAACGGGATAGAGAGATAGCGACCGAAGTTGCGGTTTCCATTGCCATGTAATCCAAAAAAAAATATTAGTTCTCATTTTACTTGCTATAATATAATAGTATACAAAGTCAGCTAATTTCAATCAATCGAGCAGGCTCTACGGCTACAAAAGTTTTTGATGATACTCTAAAAGGTAAACCCAGAACCAGCTTTTTGGGAATGGTTTTGAAACCGCTTAACTCAGAATATGGAAAGGTTGCTCCCGGCTGGGGAACTACTCCCTTGATGGGATTTTCCATGGCTTTATTCGCAGTCTTCTTAGTTACTATTTTGGAAATTTCCAATTCATCCGTTTTATTGGAAGGTCTTCCAATTAGTTGGTAGAACAGTTATTAACCCCGGGCGATGCTGGTGCGTCGGCTGGGGTTTCACAACAGCATCCTTCATTCTAAACTAGAAAGGTAGTTCAATCGTGCAAACTTTTTTTCGAATGTATTTAAAAGACAATAATAACATATGGGTGTGTGATTCGTCGCAACTAATCTGGTTCAATGAATAAACAATTTTTCTTTAAATATTTTTTAATCTATTAGAGTATCCATATCTCGCCAGGTAGCAGTCTATGTAATACCACCCGAAACGCGAGAATTTATAGTTTAAACTATGATTAATTCTCATGAATTTACTAGTTCAATTTCGTGACAAAGTTGTTATCTGATCTCGCTGACTGGACTTGGCACTGCATAAAAAAACTATCAACGATTCACGTCTTAAATATACGCGTTCGTAATAATATGTGAGTTGCCAAAAAAGGACCGTGCGCGGTTTGAGATAGTGAAGAATTTGATGCCCATTCAATCTTCTTACCTAGACAATTTCTCGAAATATAGTATAAATCTAAGGTTTCATGGGTGCCGAAAGAATTAGATTAGAACGAAGTAACCTCTAGTTATTAATCTACTTCCCACAATAAAAAAAGGGAGCGAGGGTAGGTCATTTGATTGGACTAAAAGATTTCCCAAGACGCTAGTATTACTTGCCCACAATTCAAAAAACAAAAAGCTAACATGAGATTAGAGTGAAGTGTATTTTCAAGTTATTCGGGGATTAATTGCTCTCTCTTCCACTAATGAATAATAGATGTCGGAGGTATGCTGCCTCTTCCTACTCTTTCTATTCTCCGAGTAAAAACTAATTAAATGAGCGCTGCTCAGACATCTTTGCTTAAGCTGTGCGAGAAAAAAGTCTCATGTACAGTTTACGAAGAGGGGGCCAATAAAAGAGCTTACCTATCTCACTAAGGTATATGATTGGTTCGAAGAGCGCTTGGAAATCCAGGCAATTGCTGACGACATTACTAGCAAATATGTCCCTCCACATGTGAACATCTTTTATTGCTTGGGGGGAATCACGCTTACTTGCTTTTTGGTTCAGGTAGCCACCGGTTTTGCTATGACTTTTTATCATCGCCCGACTGTTACAGAAGCTTTCTACTCGGTTCAATATACAATGACTGAGGTTAACTTTGGCTGGCTGATTCGGTCTGTTCATCGGTGGTCAGCTAGTATGATGGTTTTAATGATGATTTTGCATGTATTTCGGGTTTATCTAACGGGAGGATTCAAAAAGCCTCGTGAATTAACTTGGGTTACTGGGGTGACCTTAGCTGTCTCAACCGTCTCTTTCGGGGTAACTGGATATTCTCTACCCTGGGATCAAATTGGTTACTGGGCTGTCAAAATTGTAACTGGCGTACCCGAGGCTATTCCCCTGATAGGATCTTCGTTAGTAGAGTTATTACGAGGAAGTGCTAGTGTTGGACAATCAACATTAACTCGTTTTTACAGTTTACACACTTTCGTCTTACCGCTCCTTACTGCTGTTTCTACGTTGATGCATTTCCCTATGATCCGTAAACAAGGTATTTCGGGTCCTCTACGATTTCTATACAAAGTGACGATGATAAAAATCCCTCACTATATAAATAAATGATCTCAATTGTAGGTTCCTTAAGGGGTTGTTGTCCTATTGCTGCCGATACTTACTATTCAATTAAATTATAAGTTATTTAGCGGATTTATTTATTGTCTCTGTGATATTGAGACAGACTCTTTGAAACTTCAAAGGAAAAAATTTGGATTACGGGAGTGTGTGACTTGTCTACAGACATCTGGGCTATGCAGACGCCGAGTCGGATGCTGCTGCAACCAAAAAAGGTGTATCTCTTTTCCGACCTTTCTTTGGGATTAAGATTTGAAACCTGGATAACATATCTTTCGAACTAAGAAAGTTGTTTTGAGAATTTGTCCCATGATCGCAAAAATTTGGAAAGGCCTCGTAAAAACCTATTATATATCCTATTGGAATAGGGGATGATATAAAGCTTTCAAACATACGGTTTTTTGTATGATGCGTACATTTCTTTTGCATCAAAATAGAATTGTTTGCAAGAATAGCCGTTGGGGTAAAAACACGATCTAAAGAGATCTATAGCCAAATTTGTAACAAGTTAAGATCCTATTCATAGGTCGCAATTTACGGGTATATTTCATAAACCAGTGATGACGCAATACATATGGGATACGAGATGATCCAGGAAGCTTTGTTCCACCATTGAGCTGATTTGGATGAGAAGCCATGTCGCGAAATAATCTCTTTTCGTTTTCGCTCTCTCTTTATCTGCCAACCCAACCCCTGCGCGATAAGAGAATCTGATATCTGCTCGAGCCGTATGAGGAGAAATTCTCATGTTCGATTCTTGTGGGGGAATGAGAAGTTCATCCCAATAACAAAAAAACCTGACCTGAACGATCCCGTTTTGAGATCAAAATTAGCTAAAGGTATGGGACATAATTACTACGGAGAACCCGCTTGGCCTAATGACCTATTATATATATCTCCTGTAGTAATCTTAGGAACCATTGCCTGTACTGTGGGTTTAGCTGTTTTAGAGCCATCAATGGTGGGTGAGCCAGCAAATCCGTTTGCAACTCCTTTGGAGATTTTACCCGAGTGGTATTTTTTCCCCGTATTTCAAATACTTCGCACAGTACCCAATAAGCTCTTAGGTGTTCTTTTAATGGCCTCAGTACCTGCAGGTTTGTTGACTGTTCCCTTTCTCGAAAACGTCAATAAATTTCAGAATCCGTTTCGACGTCCAGTAGCCACAACAGTCTTCGCAATTGGTACCGCGGTTGCTATTTGGTCAGGTGTTGGAGCAACGTTACCCATAGATGGATCTTTAACTCCGGGACTGTTCTAAATATTTAGATATCTTCTAGTAACTCGAAATATATTGAGATTTGGCCTAGGGGGCAAGCCTTAGCCCCCCCCGGGCCGGGACAAGCCTTTCCTAGACTAACTAATTTTCGACTCAGAAATAGAGTTTTTATTCTTCCGATTTCGGGTTACTTCATCTCCCCCCCTCCAAATCTTTAAGCGGAATGTATGAAATAAAGGATCACTTGTTCCAAAGGTAGCCCCCACTAATTAGAATCTGATTCATCTTTGGGTAATTCTATCGTGAAGTGATCCCACAAAGCTTTTGACACCTGATCTACAGATTTTTGTCCAAAACTCCTTATTTTTGATGAGTCTTCTCGGCTATAACTAAGCAAATCGGCAATTGTGTGTATTTCAGCCTTCTTGAGACAATTAAAAGCTCTAGCAGGTAGTTCTAATTGGTCAATAAATATAGTTTCAGAAAGCTTTCCCTCTAGTTGTTTATTCATATCGTAAATTTGTGAAGATGGCCCTGTTGAAACAGGAGGAGTTCCATCGTATCCGGATTCGGAAGAATAGACGTCTTCATTCTTCATTTGCAAAAAAGGAGTTGGTAAGTCTATTAATTTTTTGGAAGCCTCTTTAATTGCTTCGTATGGGGTCAGGCTACCATTAGTCCATATCTCAATGAATGATGTTTCTCGCGTCGCTCTACCACTTCCAAAGAGATGTACGCTACAATTTACATTTCGAACAGGCATAGATACGGCATCAACGGGAAGTTCCCCATCTCTATATCCACTTAAAGTTTCTATGCGATATCCACAATCTTTTTGAATTCTTAATTCAATATTTAAAGATATTGGTTGAGTAATAGTAAATATATATTGGGAATCGTCAATTGCCTTGACATAAGGTGGCAATGATGTGTCACCCGCAGTTACTTCTTTGGGACCAGTTACAGATAAAACTGCTTCTTCCAGATCGTCAGAGTCGCTCTTAGGTACAATTTCCTTCAAATTAGCTAAAATATCATGTATTGTCTCTTAAATACCTGTTATTGTGGAATACTCGTGTACAACTCCTTGAAACCTTGCCGATGTTATGCTCGTACCCCGAACTTCTTGTAATGAAGCTCTACGCATGGCAGTTCCCACAGTACTAACTTGACCCCTCTTGAACGGGGATACAACAAAACGGCCATAATGAAGACGCTTATATTCTGTCTTTGATTCAACACATTTCCATTCAATAGCTTGGGTAGAGCCCGATGTTTCATACGGAAGCATAAAAATCCCCCTTTAGTTTTTTACATGACGGATTAGTTAGACACGTCTTCTTCGGGGGGGTCGGCACCCATTATATGGCATGGGGGTCACATCACGTACAAAACTTAGGATTATACCGCTTCGTCGAATAGCCCGTAGGGCCGTGTCTCTTCCAGGACCGGGTCCACTCATCATAACTTCTGCTTGTTTCATACCCCGATCCAGTGAAGCACGGATAGCATTTTCCGCCGCAGCTTGAGCGGCAAATGGTGTACTTTTGCGCGTACCTTTAAATCCGCAGGCACCAGCCGAAGACCGAGGGGCCACTTATCCCCGAACGTCCGTGACAGTAATAATTGTATTGTTGAAACTTGCTTGAATATGAATAACCCCCTTTGGTACTCCGCGTTTTATTTTGCGTGAACGAGTTTTCTTTGAATTACCCAACATAATTGATTGATTATTCATATTTGAAAGCTGTTTTTATTTTTTATTTGGTTTTACGTATAACTACTTTTTATCCCTGCCTCTGCTTATGTTTTGAGTTACAACATATTATCATGATTCGTCCACGCCTACGAATCAATCGGCACTTTTCACATATTTTGCGAATGGAGGCACGAATTTTCATAGCTACAACCTTAAATTAGTTATAAACATTTATTTATAGATTCTCCATAGTTTTCCTTTTTTCTTTATAAAGTTGAACGAAAAGATTGAGCAGACAAAGAATTACTGGATAGCGGTACCCACAACAAAATTTATTGACTACCTTGTCTACTTCGAAGTCGGTAAATTGTACACCCTTTGGTAAGATCATAGGGACTCAATTCAGTTTTTACTCTATCTCCCGGTAATATTCTTATGTAATTACGTCAGATCTTTCCCGATACATGAGCCAAGACTTGGTACCCATTATCCAAACACGCTCAAGACATGGCATTGGGAAGTGATTCAGTAACTGTACCCTCCATGTCAATAAGATTCTGCTTTTTCATCATTCGAACTAAAGAAACCTCCTGTAATTCATAAATCTTTTTAATAGATTGCTAATTCAGCAGATATTGATCCAAGTTGACATTTAAAAATATAGCTAAAATAACTAATTCTTTTCAAATCTTTCAAATTACCAAATGTGACATGTAATTTCCCCCCCAATTTTGTTGTATCTAGCCTCTCGATCTGTAAGAAGCCCATGAGATGTTGGTAAAATTGCAATTCCCATACCGCCCAATATTTTGGGGATTTCCCGATGATCGGAATAAACTCTCAAGCCAGGCTTACTGATGCGTCTGATAACTGTAATAGAGGGGTCTTTCTTTTTACCGAGATACTTTAAGCTAACGTCTAAAAACTCTTTTTTATCATTTTTGTACTTTACAGCACTTTTGATGAAACCCTCTTCCACTGAGATTTGTACGATGCGTGCGATCATTTTAGTGGCAGGTATCCTGATCATAGACTTCTTTCTTGTGTTGGCATTTCTTATCGCAGTAAGTGCAACTGAGATGGAATCGTTATTCATAAAATATAAATGAATAGTTGTTAAATTTATCAGTATCAGAATGAGACCTAACCTCGTTTTTTTTTGCTTCCTTACATTATCTTTGTTTGTGCTATTTAAATTTATTTGACAAATATTAAACTTTTTTTTTTATCTTGTAAATATTTGTCAAATAAAGAATGCTAATTCATGCTATTTCTTGGTTTTTATAACACTTCGGGGGCTAACGAAACTATTCTAGCAAAATTAAAATCTCTTAATTCCCTAGCTACTGGGCCAAAAATCCTAGTCCCTCTAGGAATTCCTTCTTGGTTCACAACAACGGCTGCGTTGTCGTCGAATAGAACCATCATTCCGTTACATCGATTTATCCCTTTGCGGGTGCAAACAACTACCGCTCTAACTACTTCTGATCTTTTTAAAGACATATTAGGTACTGCTTCTTTGACCACGGCCATTATAATGTCACCCGTACCTGCATATTTCTTATTGCCAGTCCCTAAAACTCGAATACACATTGATTTGCGGGCGCCGCTATTGTCTGCTACATTTAAATAACTTTGATTTTGAATCGTTTAGTAATCAGGAGAAATAATAGGTTTACTTTTAATATATTCGGGTCAAGGAGAACTATTCTACCCCAAAAAGATTAAATTAAGAAATATAATCTTATCGTAACCAATAAGATTTTGGCAAATTAACAGGGTATCCTTTTTACTAATTCTGTGCTGATTCCTTAGCCATAATGTTATCACCATTTCATTCAAGTGATTTTCTTTTAATATTTTTGTCTTTAGGAGGTCAATAAGTCTAATTACTCCACGGTAGTTATTATTCGAGTAAGCACAGGCATTTTGTGTGCAGCCATTGTCATAGCAGCTTTGGCTAAATCTTCCGGTACTCCACTCAATTCGTAAAGTATTCGGCCTGGTTTAATTGCAGAGACCCAGTATTCCGGAGACCCTTTGCCCGACCCCATACGTGTTTCTGCAGGTCTCATAGTGACCGGTTTATCGGGGAAAATGCGTATCCATATCTTCCCGCCTCGCCGAGCGCAGCGTGTTATTGACCTTCTTCCGGCCTCTATTTGTCTAGCTGTAATCCAAGCAGGTTCGAGGGCCTGAAGAGCAAACTTTCCGAAGGAGATGGTATTGCCACGACTAGAAACTCCTCTCAATCTCCCTCTATGTTGTTTACGATATTTAGTTCGTCTGGGGTTACAGTCGATGTCAACACAATTTTTCAATCTCTGATGCAGAACCGGACGTGGAAGTCTCCCTTCAACCGGCTCCTCGTGAATTCGACACCTTCTTTTTTTTCAGAGGCGGTTAAGATTTTAGTTGGTGCCCAATCCATGGGCGAGAATAAGCTCTATCTCTTAATTTATTTGACTTCTTCTATTATTGGCTTCTCTCGCCATCCCATCTATCAAATCTCGATATTACTTAACTGTATAAATGAGATTTGCAAGTCCTCTCGTTGTTTCAGTCCCTTGGAACAAAGGCTTTGGTTCTCCCACAGCAACGGAGCTTTTTACCGTATGTCAATCTCATTGAATCAATACTCCCAGTATTAATTGATTCAAAGCTCTATTTTTGATATTGACAATTAATTTATCAATTTTGCTAAATCACGCAGCTTTTTGGGGTTGAGCGGTTAACCATACGATTTTGAGAAGTAAAAATTCAAATATTTCTATTTCTCAAAATATTCACGGATCAATACTGTTTTCAGCTTCTCCATAAAAGAATTTTTATGAACAAAAACTTCAATTGCGGTGAAATAGCCCCATTGTGCTCCCTATTTAGTACTGAGAAGCAGAGGGCTCATTACTTTACCAATTAGTTTTTTTTACTCATGAAAAAAGAGATTTCACTTGGACGAGTCGCACACTAAGCATAGCAAAGATTTTTGAGAGTTTAATATAAAAATGATTGAAACTGGAATAGAATAAAGTTGCCTCAGATTCAATTAAATCTTATTAGATTTTTTTAAGTAGGTCGAGGTTTTACCTAGGTATCCCGAAATATCCATGTCTTTATGCCTAAAACTCCATAAATTGTCTCAGCCGGGTGATATGAGTAGCCTACACGAGCTTTAATTGTTTGTAGGGGAACCCTACCTTCTCTAGCCCACTCAACCCGGGCCATCTCACTACCATTGAGGCGCCCAGCTATTTGAATTTTTACACCCCTATCACCGGTTCTTCCAGCTAACTCAATAGCCTTTTTCATAGTTCGTCGAAAGGGAACCCTGTTTCTTAGTTGTGAGGCAACATGCTCCGCCAATATTTTTGGATCCCCGTAAGGTTGGTCAATACTATTTAGCGTTACCCGGAGCTTCCGACTATCAATCTCCAAGATTTTTTCGATCTCGTTCTTCATTTGAGTAATCCCTAAACTTTGTTCTTCAACAAGTAAATCAGGAAAACCTGTATGTATATCAACCTGAATCAGATCTGTTTTTCGTTGAATTTCAATACGCCCAACTCCACCATAATTTGTGGTGTCTTTCACGTGTTTCGCAATGTACTTCTCGACGGAGGTGCGTATTTGTCTATCCCCATCAAGAAACTTCGGATAATCTTTTGTTTGCGCAAACCAATAGGAATAATGCTTCTAAGTTACACCGAGTCGAAAACCGAGTGGATGAATCTTTCGTCCCGTATCTATTTCTCCTGAACTCAACATTAAATTATTAGTATTATTTTGAATTAGACTTTTTTTGTAGTATTTCTCAACTAGCCAGTAGGGCCCAATTAAGAATTTGAATTGCAGTCATTATTCTATCTTTCAAACAAAGCTTAACTTGATTTTGATTTAATAGTTACTTTACAAGTGGGTTTCTTTATCGGGTAACCTCGCCCTTGAGCTCGAGGACGGAATCGTTTCAAACTTACCGAATCGTTGACTTAGGCCTCACTAATGAACAAATTGGATTTATTTAATCCAAGATTGGTATTGGCGTTTGCTGCCGCTGAAAGAATCAACTGCGATATGAGATAAGACATCTTATAAGGCATAAATTCGGGTAATACAAGTGCTTCTCCGTACGAACAACCTCGGAGTTGATTAGTAACGCGTCTTAGTTTTCTCGCTGATACACGGAAATTTTTTCCCCGAGCTTGCGCTACAATTTCTGAATTGTCTTTGTTTTTCGTGAAGTATAATCTCTTAATTATCGACGAGAACCTTTGTCATTTTTTGCATGTCCCCTAAAATTTCGGGTGGGTACGAATTCACCCAGTTTGTGACCTACCATGCGATCTGTTACGTAAATAGGTAGGTGCTCTCTCCCATTATGAACGGCAATTGTGTGACCAATCGTGATAGGTACGACTGCAGAAGCGCGAGACCAAGTTGTAATTAACTTTCGCTCTCTTCTCTTATTAAGATTTTCAATTTCTCGTATTAAATGATTAGCTACAAAAGGACCTTTTTTAGATGAACGTGCCATAAAGGATTAACTTTTCCCCTCCCGCTTAATAGTTTCATTTATCAGCCTTTGCGTCGCCGAAGTATGAATGGGTTGCTATATCTTCTCTTTCTTCGAGTCCTTTTTCCAAATGCGACATGTCCCCAAGGGGTTGATGGTCTCTTTCTACCAATCGATGTCTTGCCCTCTCCCCCTCCGTGGGGATGATCCACAGGATTCGTAGCTGAACCTCTCACCTTTGGTCGTTTCCCTAACCAGCGCTTAGACCCAGCTTTTCCTAACTCTTTATTATTTGCATCAATGTTTCCAACCCGACCTATACTAGCTAAACATCTTTGAGATATCAAACGAATTTCGTTAGATGGTAATCTCAATGTAGTGAATTGACCTTCCTTTGCGATTACTTTTGCTGCTGTTCCGGCTGCTCTAACTGATTATCCACCTTTCCCAGATTTTAATTCTACATTATGTATAATAGTACCTAAAGGTATTTTGGTCGAGGTAGACCCCCCCCTCCTCTGACTACTTCTTCTTTTAAAAAGAAGGAAACGATTAGGGAAGATCCCTTCCCAAACTGTACAAGCCTCTTTCAAAGCATACAGCTTTCTGGATACAAAATTTGGATTTGAATACTACTCTTGGGTTTCGATGGTACAAATCGATGCCTATTAAGGCATAAATATGTACTACTTGTATTCTAGTTGTTGCATCCTCGACATTTTTGTCTGCACCTGGCTTTTTTTTTCCAAGAATTCAGTACCTCTTGAAAATTTAGCAACAGAATTGGTGACTTCCATGATTCGCGCTAACATTAGCTAATGTCCAAGATAACTTAGGAAACCTTTTCTTCTGGCATTGAAATAACAGTGTTTTCGTACATTCAATGTTTATTTTATTTTGCTTCGATCTTGCCTCTGACTGTCAAATCGAATGTATTTAGAATTCGTACTTCCGATGTTCTCAGTAAGTCCATCAAAAGCCCGCCCCCCGTTTGTCGTTTTAATCTTGAGATTATTCGTCCGCTTCCATATTATCTTACCTTTGCATGATTGGTTGTTTAGTTGCCTAATATTTTGTATTTTGGCACGTGCTACTGTCCCTATTTAGTTACCTCAAACAGGTTCACTTCGTATTATTCGATGACTTATTTGAATTCCCTTGAAGTAGTGCCTGGTTTCCGGGCCCAGCCTACAACCCGATCGAATGGTTTCGGAAAACGCGAATCAATTATTCAACCCGCACTCAGAGGTAGGGCATTTCCAATTGAAATGGATGCGTCAGAACTAGACGTCACGATATCTCCAACCCCGACCCCTCGTGGATGTAAAATGTATCTTTTATCACCATCTATGTAAATTATTAAACAAATGAAAGCATTGCGGTTAGGGTCATATTCAATACTAGCTATTCTTCCAGAAATATTGAATTTGTTTCGTTGAAAATCAACTTTACGGCGTAAACGCTTATGTCCACCTCCCCTGTGTCTACTTGTGATGATTCCTGCATTGTTGCGACCATTTCTGGATAGTCTGTGATAAGTTAATTGCTTATGAGGCTTAGGCTTACCCCATTCTCCAAATTGCGGAGTATTTTGGTTCCGGGTGCCAAGAGTATACGTCTCGTAAAGTCATGTGGCCATACTTCTTCTTCCCCTTAAGGTTCATGTTGAATATTTGATTTAATAGAAATCTGAATTTTTTGCAAGCATTAATTTAAAAATAATGGAATAAAATGATTAGCACGAAGTCTAGCAATCATTTTTTTTTTACTCTTACAATTAACATTTAATCTATTTCTTTTTTTTTTATCATTTGCAATTCGACTAGTATTAATGCCGTCCACTTTAACATTGAAAAATTGTTCGACCCATTTTCTCATTTCGGTTTTAGTTAATTTAGAGTCTACATGAGAAGTATATTGATTTTGCTGCAACAAACGAATAGATTTGTCGGTAATTATTTGATTTTTTGACTTCTCCATAGTATCCTTCTAACTTTGTTTGTTTTTTTCCAATTATGTATGCTTTTTTTGTAACTACTGTATAGTATTTTAATTTCTATTTCTTCTATTTCTTTTTTAGACCTTTTTATTGATTAAAGATCTCTAATTTATCTGCTTCCTACTATTTCTTATCTTTCATCTGCATCCAACAGGAGTTGAACCTGTGAATTCGCCAATTATGAGTTGGGTGCTTTGACCGTTCAGCCATGGATGCTAATCGATGGAAATTCTTCTCTTATAAGTAAGAGTATATCATAGGGAATAAAATATGTCAAATATGAATACGGCTGATAAAAAAAAAAGCAAACCCGCTAGGAACGAAAGAAGTCACAATTTGTATCTCCCGCCGGGCGTGTGTGCCTGCCGACTAAGTATTTTTAGTTATCGAAAGGATTCCGGTGAGAAGTAAAAAAGGACAAGCAAGCAAGAAGAAATTTGAGACGAAACTGCTGGTGGGTAATCTAAACAAATGACGAGGGATTCTTCGAGAAGTTAACAATTAGTGCTAATATTGAATGATTATGAATCATTCAATGAATAACGAATTTGAAACATACACGAGGAAGGTTTTAAGAGTAATATCAGTCGTGAATCTCTTATGAACCAAGAGCCGTGTGAAGTAAAAATTTCATGCACGGTTTCGGATGAGCGGAAAGATCGAAAATATTCTTTTCGACTCTGACTCTCCTACACCAGTCGTTGCTTTTTTCTCTGTCACCTCTAAAGTAGCAGCTCCGGCTTTATTTACGCGACTCTTCGGCCTAATTTTCCCGCATTTTCCTAACGAGTGGCATATGGTGGTAGGGTTCTTGGCCACTTCTAGCATGATATTGGGAAATCTAATTGCCGTTACTCAAATAAGCATGAAACGTATGCTAGCTTATCCCTCTATAAGCCAAATTGGATATATTATGATTGGAGTACTTGCTGCAGACCCGGAAAACGGTTACGCAAGTATGATAACTCATACGTTTATTTATATACTCATGAACCTGGGAACTTTTGCTTGCACCACCTCATTTGGTTTACGAACCGGAACTGATAATATTAGGGATTACGCGGGATTATACATGAAGGATCCTGTTCTAACATTCTCTCCGGTTTTATGTTCACCATCCTTAGGGGGTATCCCTCCACCATCCGGTTTTTTCGGTAAACTCTATCTCTTTTGGCATGGATGGAAAGCTGGTTTGTACCCATCAGTTCTGGTAGCGCTCATCACAAGTGTCATCTCTATTTACTATTATCTCAAGATAATTAAATTGATGTTCACTGGGAAGAATGGTAGGAGCGATGCATCCACAATTTATATACAAAATTCATTAGTTTCTCCATCAATTTCAAAAAGTTCTCTTGAAATAGCTATGATTATTCGTGCACTAGCATCAATCCTATCGGGTATATTAATAGATCCCATTATTGGGATCACACGGAATACTTTCTTCTAGACTCATTTCAAATTGTGACGCGAACTCTTTTTTTGTCGAGCGATTTCTCTTAAAAGCCGGTTTTGCTTCTGCTATCCCAATTAGTCTGTCTCTGTAACTTATGAGAGAGTTATATCTTCTTCGGTAATTGATCCTGACATTCTCCTATCTAGCTTGTATTTGCTTTTTCGCACCCGGAATCACTTGCTAGGAAAATGATCACTTGTCTCTTCCGGGGGAGATAGAATTATTTCCGCGCAATCCACGGCTGGAGTTGGGCAGTGGCAATCCACGCTGCTACATCTAAGTATTTAGCCGGAAGGAGAATGCCTCTCCTTCTTGTATCTTCATATGATATTATTTGATTGATATCGAGAAAAAAAAAGTCTCTGTAGGAAGAGTGAATCGACCACCTCTTTAGGGATGATTGATTGTGGGCGGGAATAGATTTGAACCCTCGACCATCGCCGGTATGGAGTGGAACCCTACCACTCCATGAAGAAGCAATGAGTAATAAGATAGGTCCAGGGACCTCGTCTAAACCTGACCCGAGTGGAGTCTCCCAATTAGTAAATTGGGTAAGAGAGAGAATAAAATTTGGTTCAGCAGTTGACAAGCATATAGATATACCCGTATAATTAGAGTGGTGAACGTAACTCCACCGTGTCTCCTTGCTTCGGA